CACAAGCGCAATTGAGGGGGGGTAAGCGGGAGTCTCCTATAAATTGCGTTCTTCAATCCGTTAGGATAAGGGATCCGTTAGGATAAGTGGTATTTTGGTTATAAATTGCGTTCTTCAATCCGTTAGGATAAGGGATCCGTTAGGATAAGTGGTATTTTGGTTATAAATTGCGTTCTTCAATCCGTTAGGATAAGGGATTTTTTTTTTGAGATAAAATTCGTATAAGGGATCCGTTAGGATAAATTGCGTTCTTCAATCCGTTAGGATAAGGGATCCGTTAGGATAAGCTCTAATTTTTGGTTATTTATCCCCCGAAGGGGGATAGGGGGGCTAATTTTTGGGGTTTTGTATAGCATGGAGTGGATGCGTATGTACGCATGCACTCCATGCTATAAAAAGCTCTTATAGTATTTGTCGATGTTCGAAGCTCAAAAAGCCTCTCGATGATGATTAGGAAAATGACTAACAATCAGTGTAAAACACCTCACGTGAGTTGCAAAAATTAGCCTTGCAACATTTGATGTCACACTAACGACCGACGTGTAGGGTAGCTTTTTTATGCGGTGATGATTAGGAAAATGACTAACAATCAGTGTAAAACACCTCACGTGAGTTGCAAAAATTAGCCTTGCAACATTTGATGTCACACTAACGACCGACGTGTAGGGTAGCTTTTTGTTTTCGTTGTTCAATTGGAAAATAACTGTAAATCTCATGTGAGTTGCGTAAGTTGCAAAAAATCTCATGTGAGTTGCAAAATTTGGTCATAGAGTTTTTGACTTTCATTAGTCATTTCACTGGGTTTACAATTTGACAGGTCTTTGGTGGAAATTAAATTTAGCCTCTTTTCTAAAGATCGATTGCCAGTTCAACTGTGGTCTTAGTGGTTTGACGAGCGAGGTTAAAATTTTTCGTTAGACTCAACGATGTGACAATGAGTTTCGTGATTCAATTGCAAGTTTTAATTCCCCAATTCCCAACCAAATTTGCAGTCAAATCACTGAAACCAAAAGTTTTACCTGGTCACGGTAAATTGCGTATGTAACACTTTGAATTTTGCTTAAGTTACAAGTTTGATTGGGTAATTAAATTTTACACTTAAGCAAGAGACTAGTAAGTCAGTTGGTCAGTTAGACTCTCAGGCGGGGATCGATTGCCAGTTCAACTGTGGTCTTAGTGGTTTGACGAGCGAGGTTAAAAATTTTCGTTAGACTCAACGATGTGACAATGAGTTTCGGTATATTCAACAGAAGAGCTGTTCCCCTGTAAGCAGTTTTGAAAAATTGTTTGCAAGCTTTCTGTTGCTATATGATTGTAAATTTCATTTTGGGTTGGTTGTGTCACGTTGCTAATGTGTTTGACAGGTCTTTGGTGAAAATTAAATTTAGCCTCTTTTCTAAAGATCGATTGCCAGTTCAACTGTGGTCTTAGTGGTTTGATGTGCGAGGTTAAAAATTTTCGTTAGACTCAACGATGTGACAATGAGTTTCGGTATATTCAACAGAAGAGCTGTTCCCCTGTAAGCAGTTTTGAAAAATTGTTTGCAAGCTTTCTATTGCTATATGATTGTAAATTTCAACTTTTTTCTGAAGACTTATAGTTACCTGTTCAATTTGTTGCCGTGATAGTTTTATAAGTAAGTATGATTAGATTATTTAATTGACGTGAAGGTTTTATGTCAATTTAGTTTGTTATATTCTTTCTATTTTGTGAGTTTCTCTAGATTTTTCCTAGCCTTTAAAAGATTTTAAAAATTCTAAATTAAAATTACCTTCGACCGGATTTGAACCGGTACATCATGTTGATATATGATTTTGAATCACATGTGTCTACCATTTCACCACGAAGGCTTTAAATATATTAAGTGTACTAAATATATTTAATCATAATTGAATATTTTTTTGAATGTTTCTTGAACTTTAAAACCAGAATCAATGGATTCTAATGGATCTTTTCGTAGTCTATGTCGTAAACATAAAGTAATTATAGTATATATATCTTTAGGTGTAACTTCATTTCTATTTTCAAATGCTACTAGAGCTTTAGCTGCTCGGCTTGTAACCATATCTCCTCTTAAACCATCAACATTAAGTTCAGAACAAATTTGAGATATTTTTTCTAAAAGTTCGTACTGTATAGTTATATCTTTTAGTTTTTTTCTAGCATTTACAATTTTTTCTTTTAACTTATTTTGTTCATCTTGGTACTTTTGGTTAAATTCTTTAGGATTTCTTTCAAATAATTCTCGTTGTTGAACTATTTTTACTCGTAAATTTGGTTCTTTTACAGTTTTTATTTGTGCATGCATGCCAAATCTATCTAAAAGTTGAGGTCTTAATTCACCTTCTTCGGGATTTCCCGAACCAACAAGAATGAATTTTGCAGGGTGGCAGATAGATATACCTTCTCTTTCAACAGTATTCCATCCTGAAGCTGCAGAGTCTAACAATACGTCTACTAAATGATCATCTAACAAATTAACTTCGTCCACGTATAATATCCCTCTATTAGCTTGAGCTAGTAGTCCTGGTTCAAAGGCTTTTTTTCCTTCAGAAATTGCTTTTTCAATATCAATTGTCCCACAAACTCTATCTTCAGTGGCTCCTAAAGGTAAGTCAATCATTGGTGTTTTAATTTGAGTAACTAAAATTTCTTTATTATTTTTTAGTTTTTCTAACACTTCGTCTGACATTGATTCAGGGTCATATGGGTCAGAGTTATAAAGATCATTTTCGACAACATCTATTGGAGGCAATAGATCGACAAGAGCTCGTACTATTGTGGATTTACCAGTTCCTCGATCTCCCATAATCATTACACCTCCTATTTTAGGATCAATTACATTTAATATTAAAGAAAGTTTCATTTCTTCTTGGCCTACAATAGAAGTAAAAGGAAAGACAGGTCGTTCATTTGTTTTTTTACTCATAATGTTTTAATTATCATTATTTCTTTTTATTGGCAATCAAATTGTATAAGTGTACAATCATGCAGCTTGTTAAAAGAGAAATTTTTGTTACTAAATATAATTTATATATTCTTTAATAGGAGATTTTACTTATGACTTTTGCGGGTCTTAAAACGGAAGAAAAGAGAGGTTTCTTTGATATTGCGGATGATTGGTTAAAACGTGATAGATTTGTATTTGTAGGTTGGTCTGGTTTATTGTTATTTCCTTGTGCTTATTTTGCATTAGGTGGTTGGCTAACTGGAATTACTTTTGTTACATCTTGGTATACTCATGGGTGCGGTATTTAGTTTCTTTAAAAATTAATTGAAAATTATTTTCTTTTTTAGTTTTTTGAGTAAAGTATATGTTAATAAATTTTATTCAGCACAAAATTAACTATTTTATATAATAATAATTTTAAAATTACAGTATAGTTTTCATGTTTTTTGTTTTAATTTTTTATTTCACTAGTTATTTTAATAGTTATATAAAATATAAGAAAAATATATAGTTAACTTCAATATTTTAAAGTTATATATGAATTACAATTTAATTTTAATTGTTAATAATATTATGTATTTTGAGACTTGTGTATAATTTTATACATGCAACGTTCTTCAGGAAATTTTTCAATTTATCTAAAGTTAGCTACTTCTTTTTTGGAAGGATGTAATGTATTGACTGCTTCTGTATCAACTCCTCCAAATAGCATGGCACATTCTCTATTACTTTTATGGGGACCAGAGGCTCAAGGTGATTTTACACGTTGGTTACAATTAGGAGGTCTTTGGACTTTTGTTGCCCTTCATGGTGCTTTTGCATTAATAGGTTTTATGCTTCGTCAGTTTGAGATAGCTCGAGCTGTACAAATCAGACCGTATAATGCAATTGCTTTCTCTGCTCCTATAGCAGTTTTTGTTTCTGTGTTTTTAATTTATCCATTAGGACAGTCAGGTTGGTTCTTTGCTCCAAGTTTCGGTGTGGCTTCTATATTTCGATTCATATTATTTTTTCAAGGTTTTCATAATTGGACGTTAAATCCTTTTCATATGATGGGTGTTGCTGGTGTTTTAGGAGCTGCTCTTTTTATGATATGATTCTATTTTATAGAAGATAAAATTTTATTTTTTTTTAATTTTAAACTGTTTCAAAATTAAATATTTTGTTTATTAATAAGTTGAAATTAATATTCAATGTTGGGGTAAATTTTAAGTTTAATTTCAGTTTCAATCCGTATATTTTAAAGAGAAATATATTCATACTAATTTTTATTTTAACATTTATATTTTCTATACAATTAACTTATATAATAGATATTTAAGGTTATATTATTTATTTTGATTTATATTTTTTTATTTATAAAATTTAGTAATTTAAATATTTTTGAGCCAAATGCATGAAATGCTTGTTTTGTTCTTTGAGAAAATTATTATTTTATAATTTTACTTGTTTATGTGCAATTCATGGTGCAACAGTTGAAAATACTTTGTTTGAAGATGGTGACAGTTCAAATACTTTTCGTGCTTTTAATCCTACACAAGCAGAAGAGACTTATTCAATGGTAACAGCAAATCGTTTTTGGTCTCAAATTTTTGGTGTTGCTTTTTCTAATAAACGTTGGTTACATTTTTTTATGTTATTTGTTCCGGTTACAGGATTATGGATGAGTGCATTAGGTGTTGTTGGTTTAGCTTTAAATTTACGTGCATATGATTTTGTTTCACAAGAGATTCGTGCGGCTGAAGATCCAGAGTTTGAAACTTTTTATACAAAGAATATTCTTTTAAATGAAGGTATTCGTGCTTGGATGTCTGCTCAAGATCAGCCTCATGAACAACTTGTATTCCCGGAGGAGGTACTTCCACGTGGAAACGCTCTTTAATGGAAAATGTGTGTTTTCAATTCCAAAAATCGGAGACATCTTATTTAATGATTAATATAAGTCATTTATAATTATTTATAATAATTATAAATGAAAACAATTTAATATATGAACAATTTTTTAGTATTCATTTGGTTTTATACATTTTAGTATAGATTAATATTAATAATCTAAAACTTTTTATTAAATTCTAATTTTAGTTAAAATAAAGTTTTCTTAAATTCAGTAAAAATTATTTGCTGGCCAAATTAAGATTATTGAATCATGTTTCGATTAAAAAAGTAATTAAATTTTTCTTTTTGGATAAGATTTATTTAATATATTTATTAAAACTGTAAAAATTTTTATTAAAATAAATATATTAGTAGGGAAATTAATAAATGCTTTATGTTTTATATGTAATTGGCCTGACTGTTATTTTTCATGAATTTTATTTTGTATTTTTCTTTTATTATATGTGATTGATAATAATTCAATGGTTTTAAAACTATTTACTTCGGAGTTTCTCCTTTTTTCTTGGAATGACTTGAAAAATAATAAAAATTTTTATTTAAATTTTCAAAATTCCAAGAAAAATTTTTATCCTATTAGTAAGTTATGGTTTATTAGAGTTTCGACTTTAATTCAAAGTGGACGATTTCTTTATAAAACTAAGAAAAAGAAAAAATTTTTGTTTATGTCAAACAAAAAAAAAATTCATAATATAAAGATTCAGATTTTAGAGAACGCTTTTCTTTTGATTATGCAACCATATTTTTTGAATAATATTTTTTTAAAATTTTTGATTTGACAGAATGCTTGCGTATTTTTATTTAAATAATTAAGAATTTAATTTTATTTTTTTCTAATTTTTTGGTTATTTGGTTAAAATCATTGAGAAATTTAGCATAGAGGTTAAAATATATAAACACTTTTTTGTTTAATTATATTTTTTGTTTTTGCATTCTCGTGTATAAAAATTTAATCTTTTGGATATTTTTTAATTATTTAAAATTTTCTATAAAAGTTTAATAATACTTTTTGAATTTAATTTTTTAATAATAACAAATTAAAGCTGTATGCTCTAATTTGCTTGTACAGTTTGTTTACAAGTTTTATTACTTAGTTTTTAAATTTTAGTTTTAATCTTGTGAATTTTTCTCATTATTTTTTAGCAAAAAATAATGAGAAAAATTCTAATAAGTTTAATAAAATAGTTGATATAAATAATAAGTCGTGTTTTACTCAAGTAGGTCTTTCTATTCATTTTTCTGTTAGTGTAATAAGATCTTGGAATCCTAATCTTAATTTTATTTTAAGTTCTCAGATTATTAAATCTTTTGATTTAATAAATAAAAACAGATTGAAGAATATTATTTTAAAAACTTTTAAAGATAATATTCTTTGGGTTGAAATAGAAAAAATGTTTGTTTCCCATATTCTTGATTTTTCTCGTAGTCATATTTATCAAGGTTCTAATAATTCTACGTTTAGTTTGCTTTCTCATTTTTTGTTTAATATTTATTTAAATGAGTTAGATTATTATGTTTTTGATCTTATAAATAAATACAATTTTAATAAAAAATTGTTTTCAAATGGGATAAAAAGTTTAACTTCATTTGAAGTATTATTGAAACAGTATACACCTATAAAATTAGAAAAAAGATTAAATAATTTTAAAAATATTAAAGTTTTTAATATTGAAAAATACAATAGCTTTGGTCGCTTTTATAGTGATTCTTTTTTAAATAATATTTTATTTGATAAATCTATTGAGTATATTAGATTCTTAGACTATTTTATAATAGGTTTTGTTGGATCGAAAAATTTTGTTTGTGGTATACAAAATAAGTTAACAAACTTTTTAAAAAGTAGTTTGCATTTTGATATTAAAAATTTGAATTTGTATTTGATTCACGACTCTATATATTTTGGAGGTTATAATATTAGATTATGTAATTTGAATAAATTGAACTATCAATTTTTATCAAAACTGAAGTCTAATAAAAAGTATATTCCTAAAATTTTAGTAAGGTTAGACTTATCTCGAAAAAAAATTTCTAAAAAATTTATTAAGCGTTTGCAGTCTGAACTGTTTTTACATGTAGAAAGAATTTACATTAATAATGGTTTTATCCCTTCTTTTAAAGATCGTAGAATTTGGACGCATATTTTTCAGTTAGAAGCTGTACGTTCTACACAATTTGGAAAATTATTAATAACTAAAGATCAATATAGTATTGTCTCAAATAAATTAATTGCGGAAGTAATTAATATTCAAATATTTGAATATCAAAAATATTCTTTCAATTTGTATGTTTTGAAGTTACAAGTGGCTTTGAAAGAAGTTTTTAATACTTTTCCTTCAGTTATTAGTAATTCTATTTTACCTTTTGATTTAGAGTTTAATAACTTTTTAAGTGAATTTAGGAAGCGTCTTTTTTTCTTTTATAATAATTTTTATTTCAAAAAAAATAGTTCAAATAATTTAATAAAAAATAACTTTTTTGAATTGTGTAATTTTAATAAACTCGAAATTTTTAATTTTAAAAAAGAATTTTCTAATACAAAACAACAATTTTCTAAGATTTTTTACTTGGAAATTTTTTTTGATACAAATTACTCTCTTAAAAGATTACGAACATTAGGATTATTTCATAATGTGAAGGCTAGGCCTATTGGTAATTCTAAATTATTATATTTTCAAGATGCTTATATTATTAAGTATTATGGTTATATTGCATTTGTTTTTCTGAATTGGTTTAGGTGTTGTTATAACTTTAATAAGGTTGTGCAGTTTATAGAAATTATTAGGCAAAGTTGTTTTTTAACTCTTTCTCGAAAGCACAATAAAAGTAAAGCTTGGTCATATAGGTTGTATTCATCAGATCTTATTTTTTTAAGAAGTTTTTGTAACAGTCTTTCTTTTTTTCCTACTAAGTTTGCTTTGTCTAAAACAAAGAAAAAGTTTTTTTTCTTTAAGAAAGATTTATATTTTGATGAAGATTTTTTTTTAAGTGAAATTTTAGTTATATATTTATTGAATCTTTAAAATTTTTTATCAGTCAGAAAGCTGTATGCATTTTTTTGCATGTACAGTTTGGAAAACGGTTTTTCCGATTTATCTAACTATAGGTGGTCGAGATCAAGAATCAACTGGATTTGCTTGGTGGTCTGGTAATGCTAGACTTATAAATTTGTCAGGTAAACTTTTAGGGGTTGTGTTTTATTAAGTTTGTGTGTTTTATAGGTTTTTATTTAAAATGATTAGATGTTTTTTTAATAGCTTTTATATTAATAGTGTATTTTTAATTTATGGTTTTTAGTAATTGTTCTTCTTTAAATGTTTTATCTTGGGAAAAATCTGTTCAAACACTTTATTTTCTTCAAATGCGCTTGTTTAAAAGTATTTATATTGGTGATGTAAGGACAGCACTAAAAATGCAAAATTTAATTATTCATTCTAGTTGTGCTAGATTATTAGCAATTCGTGAGGTTACTCAAATTAGTATTAATAAAAAAATTTCGGGTGTTGATGGGCAAACATCTTTAACATTTTTTGAACGTTTTGAATTAAATGAATTTCTTAGAATCAATGTTAATAATTGGGTTCCTCAATCACTAAAAAAGATAGTTTTTCGTGATAAAAATGGAAATTTAATTACGTTAAAAGTTCCAACTATTTCTGATAGAGCTTGGCATACTTTAGTTACTTTTGCTTTACAGCCTGCACATGAAGCGGTTTTTCATCCTACTAATTACGGATTTAGATTAAGTTATTCAATATACGATGTTCAAAATATATTTTCCTTAAATTTAAATAAACGTAGTTTGGGTCTGCAAAAACGTCTTCTTTCATTCTCTTTAGAAAAAATTTTATACTTTTTTAATCACGATTTTCTAATACGAAAAATAATAGCTCCTAGAAGTATTAAACTTGGTATATTTCGATTATTAAAGAAAGGGTTTTCATTAGGTTTTGAAGAAGAAAAAGTTCAGGTTTATAGTTTAAGCAATTTATTATCTAATGTTTTGTTAGATGGTATTGAAAACATTCATAGTTGTATCCGTTTTGGTTATTCTTTAGTGTATTTTTTAAAACCTTTTGATAATGAAAAAATTATTATAAACAAAGTAAAATCTTTTTTAGTAAGTTTAGGTTTGAATTTGACAGAATTGACTATTAGTTTAACTTCTTCTCAATTTGGGTTTGACTTTTTAGGTTGGCATTTTAAAGTTTCTAAAAATGGTAAATTTTTATCAACACCTTCTATTTCCAATTATCAAAATTTTTTGAAGAGAGTAAAACATATAATTAACAATTCAAATTATGGTTCCAATGTTAAAGCTAATAAACTTTACCCTGTTATTAAAGAATGGAAATTATATCATAGATTTTCTTATATGAACAGTTCACGTTTTTCTTTATTTTTTGTTAAAAAAAGAGCTTTTAAAATTTTTAATAAAGAATCTAAGCAAGATTATTATTCAACTAAAACTCTATTGGATCGTTGTTTTTATATAGTTTCTTCGTCAGATAAAGTGAACTTTTTAAATACTTTTTCTATTTCGCCTTATTATGGTCATATGATTTTTTGGATATCTTCTAATCATAATAGATTTGATCTAAAATCTGAAATTTTTTGTATTCATTGTGGAATGAATGTTATTTAGATTTTAACTATTATAATTTTATAATGAAGAATTATGTAAAATATTTTAGAAAATTTTAATTTATCTACTTTTTAATTTATTTTAAAATAAATTAATTTATATCTCTTTTAATTTTTTTGTTTGTTATATAAAATGGTATTGCTGATACTAATTTTTGCTCATGTAGCTCATGCTGGTTTAATTGTATTTTGGGCAGGTGCTATGAATTTGTTTGAGGTTGCTCACTTTGTTCCTGAAAAACCAATGTATGAACAAGGATTAATTCTTTTACCTCACCTGGCAACTTTAGGTTATGGTGTTGGTCCTGGTGGAGAGGTTTTGGATACTTTTCCTTATTTTGTTAGTGGTGTTCTTCATTTAATTTCTTCTGCTGTTTTAGGTTTTGGAGGTGTATATCATTCTTTAGTAGGACCTGAAACTTTGGAAGAATCATTTCCATTTTTTGGTTATGTTTGGAAAGATAAAAATAAAATGACTACTATTTTGGGTATTCATCTTTGTCTTTTAGGTTTTGGTGCTTATTTATTAGTATGGAAAGCTATGTATTTTGGAGGGATTTATGATACGTGGTCGCCCGGTGGTGGTGATGTTCGTATCATTTCTAATCCTACATTAAGTCCTTTCGTTATTTTTGGTTATATTTTAAAATCTCCTTTTGGTGGTGATGGTTGGATAGCAAGTGTTGATAATATGGAAGATGTTATTGGTGGTCATATTTGGATTGGTACAATTTTAATTCTTGGTGGTGTTTGGCACATTTTAACTAAACCTTTTGCTTGGGCTCGTAGAGCATTTGTTTGGTCAGGTGAAGCTTATCTTTCTTATAGTTTAGGTGCTGTTTCTTTAATGGCTTTTATAGCTGTTCCGATGGTGTGGTTTAATACAACTGTTTATCCTAGTGAGTTTTATGGTCCTACAGGTCCTGAAGCTTCTCAGTCTCAAACTTTTACTTTTTTAGTTCGTGATCAACGCTTAGGTGCTAATATTGCTTCTGCACAAGGTCCAACTGGTTTAGGAAAATATTTAATGAGATCTCCTACTGGGGAAATTATCTTTGGTGGTGAAACTATGCGTTTTTGGGACTTTCGTGGTCCTTGGCTAGAACCATTACGTGGTCCTAATGGTTTAGATTTAAATAAATTGAGAAACGATATTCAACCATGGCAAGAACGAAGAGCTGCAGAATACATGACTCATGCTCCTTTAGGTTCATTGAACTCTGTAGGTGGTGTAGCTACCGAAATTAACGCTGTTAATTTCGTTAATCCACGTAGTTGGTTATCAACTTCACATTTCGTATTAGCTTTTTTCTTTTTCGTTGGTCACTTATGGCATGCTGGCCGTGCTCGTGCAGCTGCAGCTGGTTTTGAAAAAGGAATTGATCGTGAAAATGAAGCAGTTCTTTCGATGCGTCCTTTAGATTAAATATGGTTTTATATATAACTATATTTAATCTAACTAAAATAAGTCTGTGCCTTCGTGGTGGAATGGTAGACACTCATGACTTAAAATCATGTGCTATATTAGCGTACCGGTTCAACTCCGGTCGAAGGTAATTTCAGTTACATTTTTTTAATTATACTTATAGTATTTTTAACAGTTAATTTCTATAATTAACTGGGAACTTAATTATTCTTAACTAACTATCATGACAGCAACTTTAGAGAAACGCAAAAATACTAGCCTTTGGTCTCGTTTTTGTTCTTGGATTACTTCAACAGAAAACCGTTTATATATCGGTTGGTTTGGTGTATTAATGATCCCTACTTTACTTACAGCTACTTCTGTTTTCATCATCGCATTTATCGCAGCACCGCCTGTTGATATTGATGGTATTCGTGAGCCTGTTTCAGGATCTCTTCTTTATGGAAACAACATCATTTCTGGAGCAGTTATTCCTACTTCTAACGCTATTGGTTTACATTTCTATCCAATTTGGGAAGCTGCATCTTTAGATGAGTGGTTGTATAATGGTGGTCCTTATCAGTTAATCGTTTGTCATTTCTTTATCGGTATTTGTTCTTATATGGGTAGAGAGTGGGAACTTTCTTTCCGTTTAGGTATGCGTCCATGGATCGCTGTTGCTTATTCTGCACCTGTTGCAGCAGCAAGTGCTGTATTCATCGTTTATCCTTTAGGTCAAGGTTCATTCTCAGATGGTATGCCTTTAGGTATTTCTGGTACATTTAACTTCATGATCGTTTTCCAAGCTGAACACAACATTTTAATGCACCCTTTCCACATGTTAGGTGTTGCTGGTGTTTTTGGCGGCTCATTATTCTCAGCTATGCATGGATCTTTAGTAACTTCTTCTTTGATTCGTGAAACAACTGAAAATGAATCAGCTAATGCTGGTTACAAATTTGGTCAAGAAGAAGAGACATATAACATTGTTGCTGCTCACGGTTATTTTGGTCGTTTAATCTTCCAATATGCTTCTTTCAACAACTCTCGTTCTCTTCATTTCTTCTTAGCTATTTGGCCAGTTATGGGTATCTGGTTTACAGCTTTAGGTGTTTCAACAATGGCATTTAACCTTAATGGTTTTAACTTTAACCAGTCTGTTGTTGATTCTCAAGGCCGTGTAATTAATACTTGGGCTGATATTATTAACAGAGCTAATTTAGGTATGGAAGTTATGCATGAGCGTAACGCACATAATTTTCCTTTAGACTTAGCTTAGTTTTTCGAATTTTAAGATTTTTCGTTCCTTATTTGTGAACGAATAAATAACCATATTTATAAATTTATTTTTTGTTAAGAATTATAATTTTTAATTTTTACTTTTTTTCAAGTATTATTAAAAACAATTATATAATGTTTTTTTATGGAAAGATTTATTTTAAAATTTTTATGGCTTGAAAAGAGTATTGCTGTTTGTTTAGATCAAAAGATTGGAGATCGTACAACGCCTTTGACTGAATATTTTTTTTGGCCTCAAAAAGATGCCTGGGAAGAAATGAAAATTTTTCTAGAAAATAAAGCTTGGATTACAGAAAATGAGTCTATTTTATTATTAAATCAGATTACTGAAGTTATAAATGACTGGCAGGGTAAAGATAGTATACAAAGAAAAGATACTGCAAGATTAAGAGAAAAATTTACAAATTCTGTGTTTATTGGTTTTGATTAAATTATATTGTCACAGATAGGATTCGAACCTACACGCGTTAACTTAGAAGGTTAATGCCGTATTCAGACATATAGGTTTATTATTAATCTTTTACACCTAACTTTAGATATTTAAAAGTTAGGTCTTTTATATTATAAAAATAAGGGCTTGTCAGATTGGTATTAAAAACGGTATTTACTAATTTATTTTTATAGATTTTTAAATAACAAATTAAAAAAATTTTTAAATTTTTAATAGAAGTTCTTATCAAAGATTAAGATTTAGTTATAATAAATTATTAAATTTATAATTGAAAAGAGAAATAAAGAATATTAGTAAATTTATACTTTATTTTTTTTGGTACAATACAATTGTTAAATTGTTGTATAGTTTCGTTTTTGCATGGATAATGCTTCAAATTTCATGAATTCTATTAAATATTGCAAATGCAATAAAAAATATATTAAATACGCCCAAAACTTTTTTAAACAATTAACCTTTTATGAAGTTCAACAAATGTATGAGTTTTTAGAGGTAAGAGGTGAAAGTGCAATAAAAGTAAGTGCTAACTCTCGTGTATGGGATTTGGTTAACGCGTTATTTTTTTTACTCGAAGTTAAGTTTACTGAGTTTTATGTGGATAACTTTTGTGGTTATATAATATTGCATTCTGATGCATTGCAACCTTACATAGAAAAGTTAACCCAAGACTATATTGAAAAACATGGTATTGTTAGTCTGGTAAAATTGTGTAATTTAGATGATGCTACACCGACAAACACTTCACCTAAGCCTGAAGATTTTCGTTATGGTTATACTTATTAATAAAATTTGGTTAAAAGTGTGGTTTTTTGTTTTTTCGGATTGCGGTGTAGATTTGTTTATTAAAGGTGTTTCAGTGTAAAAAACTTTCAGATTGCGGTGTAGATTTGGGATGAAAATTGGTAATAAAATATTTTATTATTTGATAAAAAGCGAGCTATTAGACGGACATCACGCTTTTACTCCCAGAATGTAATAGTAATACTATTACATGTACTCGGTGTACGGTTGGAGGGGGGGTTCTTACGCGAAGCAAATTGGTTTATATTTGTAGGTTATATGATAGTGGTTGAATGAATGGGGAGGTTAATTTATGGGTTATGAATATTTACAAGTGGATATTTTTGATACAATTATTTTGGTGAATGGTAAAGATAAATGATGTTTATGGTGGTTTGGTGGTTCGATTGTGATATGATTAGAATATTTATTAAGGTTTATTAATTTAATTATATTTATGTTAATGGTAGATTGGAGTATACTGATGGAGGTGGTGGTGGGGTTGGAGGAGGGTTTAATTTGGTTGTTTTATAGTTTTAAGATTTAATGAGTTGATTTACACAGGTTTTAGTGTTGGTTTATTATTTTATGGTATTTTGGAGTTTACGTGTGGAGGTAGTGGGGTTGGGGGAGGGTTTTATTATTATTATTATTGTAAGAATTTTATAGATTTAAGATTTATTGAGTGGTTTTACTATGGTTTGAGTTGGTATGTGATTAGCTTTGATTATTTTGGGTATTTATTTATTTATTATTTATTATGAATGTTGATGAAGAATTAGTTTGTAAACGTGAAATTAGTATTAAGTATGATTTAAGCGTTGTTTGTGGTTGTCATAGGTTACATGTTGCTGCTATTAATGAAAGACCTTTGTTACAAGATTATTCGGGTATTTTATTTTCTATTAATAATGATCAGAGTTTTATTAATGATTTAGACGTAGTTTTTGTTTTATTTACTCAATGTATAAATTTAGTTGTTGAACGAAATTTTTTTCATTTAAGAAAAAGTATTTTGAATAATATTAATTGTATTTTTTTCTCTTTTTCTATGATAAATTCTTATTCCCTTTATAAGGATGCAGATGAAAGTTATTTTTCAAGAAAAGTAAAGATATTTCGAGCTTATAATATTCAAAATTCTAGGAATTCTTTGCAAGATTGGTTAAGTAGAGCCAAAAGTAGTACTTTATTTCCTAAAAAATTTATTTATTCAAAAATGTATTCTGTTTTAAATGATGGTGTTAAAAGTAAAACTGATAAAATGGATCGGGTTTATGAGGAATTTCCTGTAAGTTTTATTTATACTGATTGTGATGGTCATGATATTAAAGTAAAACATGCTGCTACACAATTTTTTTATTCTATTTTTAAGATTTCTTATTTTACAAATCTAGCATATTGTTGTTTTAAAAGATATTTAGCGGATGTTGACATTGTAGCTTGTCATGGTATTTTAGCATTAGGTATAAGGCCTCATTTGGGATTATCACCGTCCCAATTTTTAAACAATATAAATTGGGACATTTACGCGAAGGAAATTTCAGATTTTTTTTGGATAATAATACGAAAAAATAATATAAAAGTTAAATATCCGGCTGGATATAAAAATAATAAAGGAAAAGTTAATGAACCTTATCAAACTTCATATTTTATTTCTGAAGAGTTGGATAAAAAATTTTTAGAAATAAATAATTTTACGAAAAAGTTTTTTAAATTAAGTGGATTAGCTTATTTAAATGGTCGAGATCCACAAACACCTTTATATTATTTACAGAACGATTCTCAAATGAAAGATTTTATCACTAAAGTGCCTTTTATAGATGTTCTTCTAAAAAATAAATTAAAAGATGCTAGTGGAAATTTTTTGAAAGATGAAAACGGTAAGGTAAGAATAGGAATTACAAGAATTGAAAAATTTCATCCTTATAGTAAAGTTTTTAACGCATTACAACAGGCTATAGTTAGTCATCCTTTATCAAAAGAGTTAATAGAAACTCATGATAAATTAATTGACCTTGAATTTTTTGCAGGAGTTTCAACAATGGATTTAATAATTCCAAAGGAGGAGAAAGAAATTTTATATAAAAATTTAAACGAAGAAAAAATAAAACTTTTTAATAAAAAACTTAGGAAAGAAAAATTAGCATCTGCTATATTATTATATTTAGAAAGTTTGTTTTTATATACGCTTATTATTGATTTAATAAAACAGGATAAAAATTTAGCTATTATTTCGTTTGATGGACTTGCATTCTATGTAAAAAATTTTGAAGAATTATCAACCATAAAATTTCCAACTTTTGAAAGGTTATCTAAAAAATTATTAAATAGAGTTTTAGATTTAAAAATTGTTTTATATTATGTTGAAGATTCTATAGATTCTGAATTGTTGATTTAAATTTAGAATTTACCTTTACAATTTTTTTTATGTATATTATTATACTATTTATTGCTTTGTGAATATTTTACTTTATTTTTTTTTTTACAAATTAATATGTTTTTTTTTTATAAATTAAAGCGTGATCAATACATTTTAAATTTTACTAGTAAATCTATTTGTTGTATAGATATAGACTCTTCTTTTGAAACGATTGAGGTTAACGAAAAATTTAATATGTATTTTTTTATAACAAAAATTAATAATAATAATATTATTGTTAATTTATTTTGTCATGATTTTGATAATTGCAAAGATTTAAAAAAGAAAGATTTATTTTTTTTATATTTTAATAATCTTATTGAGGCTATAATCTTACGTAACAAAGTTTCTGATAGCATAAAAAATTGTAGTGTTAGAAAAAAGGTAAATAAAAATAATAAAAATTTTTATCCGTCTAATATCTATATAAATATAAATATCCATTATGATGAAGACGTAACGTTTGTTAATATTCAAAAATCTATTTTGGAAATTGTTCAACGTTTACGTAATATTCCCTTCCCTTGCAGTATTTCTGAAATAATAAATGCTGACGATTTAAAATCTTCTTATTTTTTTTATATTTTATATAAATATTTGTCTATAAAAAATTATTAAATATTTATTAAATTATAAAAATTTATATCATGCGCTTTCGTACATTTATTTACATTTAAATTTTAAATTATGCAAATTATAAAAAACATTAATACTAATAATCCAAGTAGAAATTGGGATTTTGTTATAGGTCATACTGAATTTACAAAAGAAAATTTATTTTTAACAGATTGTTTTAAAGATAAGTGGTCTTTATTATTAAGAAGCTTTCAACATTATGGCATTACATTTATTCTTTTTTATTTTAGAAGTAAAGTTATAGATTCAAAATTAACCTATTTTTTACATGTTTACGTTGAATTTGATAAAACTTGTCGATTAAGTTATATTCAAAATTTATTTAATTATTGCGATGGTGCTTTAACGATAATATCTCAAAAAAAAGCTATAAAAGGTAGTAGATCTAATATTCGTGATTTTATTCTTTTTTGTGGTTCTTTTAAAAAAAATATATTTTGGTTAGGAAGGCCTAGGCGTGAACATAATACTGACATATTAGCTTTTGGTTTTATTAAGGAGCTAGGTCTTATTGAAAGAGCCAATTATTTAAAAAATATAGACATTGAGTTCTATTTTTTTACCTTATTAAATATGTTACATATGGTATATTTGAGTTAGCTGATGCAGGTGGCGTCAGTGAAGTAAGTTCACGTCTATTTTTCTCTTGTCAGTTCAACTTACTTTTTGTCTAGAATTTTTTTGTGTTTTGTAATTAATTACTAGTTGTTTAAAAGTCGAAATTTTTCATTATTTTTAGGCATTAATTTTTTTATATATTTTATGGCTGCATCAAAAAAACTTCCATCAACATCATCAAATGATAATGAAAAAGAAAAAAAAATTACTGATCTTGAAATGGAATTAGCCGAATTGAAAAAAAGCAGAAAAAATTTTATACAAAGATTCAATGAAATTGAAATGAGAAATATTCATTTCGTATTTATTTTATTATTTGTATTTATTTTAAATTTCTTTTTGGCTTCAAATTTTAATTCGAATGATATTTTAGAAGGTATTTATAATATTTTCAAGCCTCTTTTTAATGAGCTTCGATTTTATTGATAATATTAAATATAATTTTTATATTTCTTATCAATTTTTTATATATTTGATTTGTAATGTAATTGTTATTTATCTTATAAAATACTTAAATGAATTAATTAATACCTTTTTAGTATTTTTAAGGTTATTATTAGTTGTTATTTTTTCTTTTTTTACTGTATTTTAGTTCTCGAATTTTGATTAAAGGTTAGTTAATTTTTTATTTTTTATATATATGAGTATTGATAAATTTGATTTTAAACAGGTCTTTCATCCTGAGGTGCAAAAAAAATTGTTACAAAAATATAGTTGTTTTGATATAGTTTATCTTTTTATGGCAATAAATCCGTATTATACTTTAGAGGAGGTTTTTGCTATGGATTATGACAAAATAACAATGGTTTACAGGTTAATTCTAGAGAGTTACTTGAATAGTAGGAATTGTCCTACTAACATTTTTATTTTAAAGTTAATGCAAAAAGATAAGGTTAGTCTTTCGGTTGTTCAGAACTTTTTTTCTCTTATTGTTGAAATACGTAGAGGTAAACGTACTATGGAATTTTTTGATAGTTTTTATAAATTTTAATTTTTAATAAGTTAAAATGTATTTTCTTGAAAATTTTTTCATTATTTTTTTTTAATTCTCTTTGCTTATGAAGTTTGGAAATTTAATGTTAGTTTTTAAAAGTAATAATAAAAATTATTACTTTTTATTTTGTTTTTAAGAATTCTTTGGTTATTTATTATAGATATTAAGATTAAATTATTATATATGCATGTTTGAAGTTATGGTTTCATTTAATTATCGCAAAGTTTTTGGTACAAAAAATTATATGAAATTACGTGAGTTGCACTCTACTAATTTCATGAGGCTTTTATATGAGACTTTAGCTACTTTGTATAATCCTCAGTCTATTTCTCAAATGAGTTTGGAAGAATTGATGGAAAGATTTAAAGACATAATTAAATCGTTTGAAAATGGAAAACCCATTCCAGATCATCTATTTATTTTTGCTCCAAAAGATTGTTTATCAGCTTGTTTCCTTGGTTATGCTAAGTATGAATTAAATATTCCATTTATTCCACTTATTGAACAGAACCTTCTTCCAAGTCAATCCACAAGTAAATTTAGTTAATTTTTATTCGATAAATAGAGATATATTAAATTTTATTTTATAATTTTTTATATAAAGACTTCAACTTTGAAGTACTTTAAATTTATTTACTCGTTTTGATTAAATAAAATAAATTTTATTTTTTGCATTTTTCTTAAAATTTTAGCTATTAAATATATATTTTAAAAAAATTATATAATTTATAATTTTTTCTTTAACAATTTAACAATTTATTAATTAATTATATTTATAGTTTATAAAGTGATTTTTTATTTTTCGCCGAATTTTTATTAGTATAAAATCTAACTAGTTTCTTAATCTAAGCTTTTTATTAAAGGCTTATTAAAATTTTTTATTATATGAATAGGATATTTATTAAAAACGGTAAACTTGTTCCAGAATTCCTAGGTAGACCTGGAGAAGCTGTATTCATTAATCCTCAATCTGGTTTTAGTATATACTTTAAAGAAAAAAAAATATTGTAACTTATATTGTAGATATTAAAATTTTTTCAAAAGATTTTGATCAAGTTCCTAGTTTTTATGATAAATATGGAAATATGATTTCCCATGAAAAGTTTTTAACATACTTTAATATTGCTAAACAACTTTCGCATAAGCGTATTTCGGAAGATTTAATAATAAATAAAGTTTCAATAACAAAAGAAATTTTGGCTGGGTTTAATTCAGATTCAGAGTGTTACCCTTCATTGGTTTTTATAAATGTGAAGGTGGAATATTATAAAAATATACCTCTTTTTAGGATAAGGGGGTCTGTGTTTGATTTTGCAAAACATTTACTTAATATGTAATAAAAATTAGTTAAATTGTTGTAGAGTTTTTATATGTATTTAATTAGGATTAAGAGTTTTTTTTAATAATTTTTATGATTCGTAATTTAGTTTTTAAGTTGAGATGTTTAATAAGAGAAAGGGGGTCGTTATATTTGAATTTGATTCTAAAAAATCAAATTAATGAAACTGAAAATGATGGTGTTCAAGGTTCATTTAGTAAGGAAGGTATTGTCAATAATATTGACGATGATTGTTTTTTAGATAAAAATAACGAATACGATCGTATTGTTGATCAAAATGGTAATGAGTGTCCTATTATCATTGCCAAATTTAAGCTACGTGCACCTAAAGAAATTCTTTATAATGTATATAAAAGAGTGGTAGGTAACACTGTTATTTTATACTATTTTGATAGTTCATCAAATTTGTTTTTGCCAATAAATTACATAGATAAAAGTGGTTGTATAGTAGGTTTTATTCCTAACCCATCTTTTAAATTTCTTTCTTTTGATTTAGATAAAAATGAATTAGTTTTTTGTTGTATAGATGAAAATAATCCACTTCTGTGCAATTTTTACGCTGAGACTCTTGATCAAAGGGTGTCTCAAGTTTTATTTTTAGGTACATACGAAATATTGGGGGATTATCATGGTATGTTGTATAGTGGTCTTGCTTGTGAATTTGTTAGAAATCATGAAGGTAATATTTTATTGTATAATAAAATTAACAGAGTAAAATATTTTAAAATTAATAATATATATCTTCAACTTTATGTATATACTGACATTTCTTGTGTTCAAGTTTATTCAGTAGATGTTTCAATAGATCAGTAATGTGTTTTTATTAATTTTTTTGTTTATTTCATTTTATATCTTTATATAAAGACTTCGATTTTGAAGCACTTTAAATTTATTTACTCGTTTTTAATTAATCAAATTATATAAAATTTATTAATAATATAGGTTTAATTAAATCTATATTATTATCTTATTCTTTAAGCATCATTTATCAGATTTTTTAAAAACTATGTTTTTATTTTCATTTTAAATATTTATTTTAATTTTTACCTTTGACTGGATTCGAACCAGTACATATTTTTATTGTGTCTACCGTTTCACCACAAAGGTTTTAAATATATCATCCAATATATTTAAATTTAATTTATTTTTTTTTATTTTACGTAAGCGATATATTCCTCTTTTTCTGCCAATTAAACTATGAGTTGCAGATAATATATATTCTAAACGCTTTGGTTCTATTAAATCTTTTTTAAAATAAGATTCTGTAGAACTCATATTAACGTGTCCTAAAAGTTGATTTGCTTCGATTAACCCTGCATTTTTTATTGCAGAAATGGCAACTCCTTTTTTATATGATTTAGTTGTTAAGTAAAGTTTTGGGGGAACCATTCTTTGACGTGCTTTTTCTATTTGTTCATTTAGACCAGTAACAAAACCTGATCTGCTAACGTATCCCCATATTTCTGATCGTTCTCTAATATTTGGATCTGGGTTATTTTTGTCTATTTTAAATAATTTATCTGAATTTTCGGCTTGGCATTTTTTTAAAAATATATAATCTTCTTCTCCATAGGCTAGAAATTGATCCATTTCAGGTACATATGGGAAAGCTAATGTAATATAATCTGGTTTTGTTCTACATACTCGAGTTCTAATAAACATTGTTCCTTTGTTATGCAAGTTATCTATTTGTTGTATGTTAATTACCATTAAAGCACCCATTTCAACTCCAGTAATTTTTAAAATTATGTGTGCCCATCTGTATTTAGCCCTTGTGTATGGATCTCTCATTTCATCTACTACATCCATAATAACATCGAAGTCTTCACTCATAATAGCACAATCCTCCAATGCTTTCATAGATTTTATTAGAGATCTTTTAAGAATATTATGCTTGTTAAAGCTTTGAATTTTTTCTTTATTATCTAATTTCAAATCTTTAAATTCTTTAATGTTTTCTATATCATTTTTTATTTGTTCAGAATCATTTTTTTCAATTAGTTCTATTATATTTAATTCATATTTTGCAATTTCTTTTTCTGCTTTTGTTTTAGCTTTTTTAATTTTTTCTATTAACGTAGTTTTTAACTTATATTTTATAAGTTCTTTAGATAATCCATGCTCTTTCAAACTCAAACAAATTTTTAATATTTTTTTTATTGATTCTTCCATTTTATTTTGTTTTACTTCAGCAATTTCTAATTTTTCAACAGAACCCTCTAAGCATATATCTTGTAGATCTAACAGATCTTGAATGTTTATTAAGGGCATTTTTACCCCATAAATACTATCTAAGTATAATTGATCGAGACATACTATATATGTTCGTACAACTAGTCTAGTCCAAGTTGATATAAATTCTCCTTTTTCCGACTTAGAATTTCCAATAACTAAACTTTTATTTATAATGTCGGGTCTAAGACGACTAATAATTTCTTTGGCTGCGTAAATGAATTCTCTTGAGTAACCTAATAAAGCTGGTGAGTACTTACTAGTTTCCATAGTATTAAACACTTCGATAACGTGTTGTACCATTACAACCTTTAATTCATGTGGTAACTTACTAAAGGTAATTTCTTCACTACAACCTTCAAAGTTTCTTTTTTCTATTAAAACTTTTATTATTTTATTAACACTTTCCGCAACCTGATTTTTGTTTTTTCTAGTACAATGACTTAATAGAATATTTTCTTTTGTAAAGTATTCTCTAACTTCATTCGACATATTCGATCCCGTACGATCACCATGAACTATACGGCATCGAGCTTTTAGTTCAGGAGTAAAGTATTCTCTGAACATATTTATTAGCTCTTTTGAGTTAGGAGGATTTTTTGTTATTAACATTTTTACAACAACCCTAGCGCTTGCTTCTGTTAACATTGTTAATTCAAATTTTTCATTTAACTCTATAGTATCAAAAAAATAAACTTGGTTGCTAAATGCTGTTAAGTATTTCCCGTTTACATAATCAACTGTGTTTTTGTTATTCCATACATTAAATTTAGAAAAACATTCATTTTCTAAACGGGTTTCTATAGATATTAAAAAAGCTTCTATCATTTTTGTAGTATTTATTTGATCTAAAATTTTAAATTTAGAAATTCTATCTTCTATCGTTCCACCAGACATAGAAAATATTCTTGCCGCTATGAATCTTACATGATTTAATTTTTCCACGTTGGTTAAATTATTTTTATTGAACATAAACGGTGGATCTAATAATAATATTATTTCTGCAAAATTTTGTGCTTTTGAAATAACTGTACCTATTTGTAAGCATCTAAATTTTTTCATTAGAATTTTAATAAAAATTAAATCATGTAAATTTATTAAGCATCTATCTCTCCTTACTATTTTTCTTTTTATCTTTATATTTTCATTTATGTATTCATTATCGTTTAGATTTTGTTTTAATTTATTGTCATTTCTACACCCTCGTCGGATTCGAACTGACACATTGATTTGGAAAGCAATCATTATTTTTACTTTAACCTTTTATTTTATTTTTTAAGCATTTAGATTTTAACTTAACTTTAAATTTAAAGTTACCTTTAAAATAAATAAAATTATTTATTAGCTACTAAGCTTGTAGTTTATATTCATCCTCTGTAAATTCTTAATTGTCATTTATATATTTATTTTCTTCATTTAAACTTTCTTGAAAAAGTAAGAAATTAATATATCTTTCGTTTTCCATTTCGTTTTCCATATTTTCATAGTATTCTGCTTCTTGAGCGGAGATAGTTTTATTATTTATAATTTCATTTTCTTTATTTAAATTTTCTTGAAAAACTGATAAGTCATTATTTGTTTCTTTTTCTATATTTTTAGCAAAGATAGTTTTATCATTTATAATTTCATTTTCTTTATTTAAATTTTCTTGAAAAACTGATAAGTCATTATTTTTTTTCTCTTCCATATTTTTAGCATATTCTGCTCCTGCGTAAGAAGCTACTTGTCTCCAAGATTCAATACTTGAACGAAAAATAAAATCGTTATTTGGAACATTTATTTTTAATTCATTTATTAAAAATTCTAACTCATTTTCAGTTGTAGGAAAAGGCTTACCTTTGAATAGTAAAGTTCCCCAGTTTTTTTTGTCATAAAACGAGCTATTAAATAAATTATTTTAATAAAATTTTTCTTTTCTTTATTACCCTCAATTCTTGAAAATCCAGTTAAGAGTACTAAGTATCTTGTGTGAAAATCTAAGTCTCTTACTGGTTCGTTTCTATAATCAATTTTACCTAATGTAGTTTTAGTCATATATCGATAATAACCTAATAAATGACATATACGCGCAACACTTTCTGAAACTCTTTTTAATTCAGCTTTAGTGTAAGTGTTATCTATTTCACTTTTCATAAATATAACTACATGTTTTTTAATAAAAAGAGGAACTGGTGTATAACTTTCAGGAAATTTTTTTTCTAAGAAACGAAATTTGATATTCGTAGTACCTTTTAATAATTTTTCGCCAAGAAAATAACTATTTAGATTACCTAAAATGTCTTCTTCAATAGTTATAGATATCAATCCAAGTAAACTTACAGCATTCCTAATATTAAAACTTGTTGAAATATTTCCGTCTTTTTCGTAACGAGTTATTTTTGGGAATATAATTTTAAAAAGACATCGTTGCAATGAAACTTTTTCCGTTTTAGTTATAGGTTTATCAGATAATCCTCTAATTCCAGTCTGAAGTACATCTAACAAAAGATCCCAAGAACATAAAAAATCTTTATTTGTTACATAATTTGGTATTATTTTTGTTTGACCTCTTTTATTACTATTTTTTGGCCATTTATATGTTTTACCAACAGTTAATAAATGTAAGGCTCCTAATAAATCAGATTCTAGCTCATTTTCACTTATAATTTTTGTTGATAAAGAGTTTTCAAATATGTTATTTGACATTGGAATTATTAAGTGTTGACTTATTTGAACATTATTTGTTAAAGTTTTATCTATAATTTCAACTGTTTTATTATTATTTTCTAAACTATTTAAAATATTTTTTTTAGAATACGCTTTATATTTGTTTGATAAAGCAACTTTAAACCCCCTAGGATTATGTTTAAAATAGTTATAAGCTATTAAGAATTCATTCTCAAATATTGCACGTTTAAGTTCTTCAAAAAATAAAATAAAATTTATTTTAATTCTTTTATTTTTAAATTGATCTTTAGTTAAATCTATCAATTTTGAATAAATATTATTCATATGTTGCCAAGTATTTTCTGTTAACGGGTATTCACTTTTTTTTTTTTCATAAAATTTTACTCCTCTATTTCAAAATTTAAATTTTTTAGTGTAATTTTTTCAATATTCGATCTATCTATTTTTAATTCTAGAGAAATCCTTCCAATTCTTCGTTTTATAGCTCTTTGAAAAGATTCTAAATTAAATTTTAAGATTGCATTGTAAATTTTTTCGTTATAAATTAGCTTTATTTTTGTTTGATTTCCACCATTACCAAGGTTGACTTCTTTTATAAAAATACCAATATCTTGTAGTAATTCATATACGGGGGCATTTTGTATAGAATTTACTTCTTTTTCTTTTTCAGTATAATGTTTTTTCCAAATTAATCTATTATTGTTATAATAATAGATTTTGTAAATTACAAAAATAAAAGTACAATCATTAACTGTTTTTTCTAAGTTTTTTCCATTAAAAAATTTTAAAACTTTTTTAATTAATTTATTTATTTCTTTATTTTCATAAAAATTTAAAATTTTAATATTAGTATTTATGTTTTTTTCTTCTTCTACTGGTTTAATTAGTTTTTTTCCTTCATTTTTATCTATGAAATTTGATTCTTCATTTTCTATGTTGAATTTTTTTAATTCACCTAATTTAATAGTTATAATTGAGTCTTTTATAAATAAATTGAGTTCTGTTTTTTTTGATTGTGCATTTATATTTAACGAATTCCAATTAGGACTCCATTCTGATGGAAAATCATTATTAAGGCATTTATCTAACCCAGGTATTTCAGTTATAAATGATTGTTGTTCTGGTTTACTTACTTTATTATAACTCATACGAGAAATTCCCCAATATGTTGGTCCAAGTACTAAACTACTAGTATTTTGAAAACTTGCTAAAAACATAATAGCATTTCTACTTCTAGAAATATTTATTAAATTTTCTGAGGGTATTTTTTGACAATTTTCATGAAATTTACAACGAATATAAACAAAAATGTTTGCTTCAGAGGATATATTACTTAATCCTTCAAATAAATTTTTATTTATTATATTTTTTCGGTAATTGATGTTATACTCTAAATTAATAAGCATAACTAGTGAACCATTAATATTTAATATTACTAACATAAAAAAATTTAATCGTAATTTATTATTTCGTAAAAAATATAAAAAATCACAATAATTTTTCGAACTTAAGTAATTATTATTACAAAAAATAACTCCAAACCAATTTTGTGATTGCTTAGGTATGTATTTTTCTACGTATTTTTTTTCTGAATTAACAGAATTTTGAAATAAATTCATATAATAATTTAAATTTACAGTATAAATTCACTTTGCGCGTTTCGAACCTTTTGCATCCGGATCACGCACAGTTTTTATACCACTTTGTTCTCTAGGCGAATCAATTGTATCAAATAATTTAATTCATAGTTTTGAGCGTCACAGATAGGAATCGAACCTACACAAGACAGCTTAGAAGGCTGATGCCCTTCCATTGGGCGACTGTGACATCTCTATTATATAAAACATCTTATTTAGTTGCTCGTCTTTTAACATTTTAAAACTAATAAAAGTCAATACCTACTAAAATATCTATTTAAATACCGTTTTTAATACCAATTAGTTTGCAAATATTAAGGCAAATGCATATTTATTATTACAGGTAGGGATCGAACCTACATAACAGGTTATAGACTTGTGCTTTTCAATTAAGCAACTGTAATATTTATTATTTCTTTAACAATAAAGAAATAATAAATTTTATAATTACAAAATAATTATTTTATAATTTCACTTAAACCAATATAAGTATTCTTAAATAAATCTAGAATTTCTCTCCCAGGAGTTTTTAGTAAGTTTTCTTGAGAATAAAGACCTGTAAGCATTAGAACTTTTATTATAAAATAATAATCTTTTGCTTCTAAATCTTCTACATTTAAACTTAATTTATCACATTCGTTTATTTGCGTACTTACCTCGATAAATAAATCTAAAAGTGCTACTATAGGCATATCCGTTAATTCGACTTTTGACAGAACTCCTATTCCTTCTAAAAAGTCTATAATAATATTAATATGTTTGGTGCTTATTTGGTTAATATCTTTTGGAAAATTTTCTAATTGTTTCATTTTTTTTAATAATAATTTTTTAACCTAATTTAAGGTATCTATGGTTCATTATATAACTTTTCATAATTAAAAATAGGCAATTTTTACTTTATAAAGTTTATTTAAATCTTTAATATATAATAAAATATTAATTTCACAGGAATTTTAATAAAAATAAATTTAAAATTTTTACCTTTGATGTTTTAATTCACAAATTTTGGTTTAGTTAAATTTGAATATTCGATTTATTAATATTTGATTTTCAAAAATTTGTCGGATTTGAACCTCCGAGAGAAAAATTAAACGCCTACCCTATTTTACCAACCGTAACAGGTGGTTAAAATGTAACTTTTAATACACTGAAATTATTACATCATAGTTAAGATATCAGTAAATAAATACCACTTATATTTCACAGGTAAGATTCGAACTTACAATTAATAGCTTGTTAGAAAGGTATTATTTAAAACCAATTGTATATAAATGATCAACCGTCACAGGTGTAACATTTACGGTTTTTGCCCATCCCTTAGGCGACTGTGACATTAATTTTTTAAATAATATTATGTATTACTAATTTTGCAATCCATAATATTATTTAGATAATTCTTTTCCTAGTTTTAGTGCAAAAAAAGCAGGAATAAGTGCTGTTAATAAAGCTATAAATACTTGTATAGTGTTAATTCCCATTTTGGTAATTTTTTAGATAATTTTTTTAAAACTTTATTACTTTTAATATGTTATATTTATTTTAAAGGTTTCCTTGTTTTAGGAAAAGTAAAATAACAATTAAAGGTCCTGCTAATGTTATAAATAATAATGATCCTAGTTGTGTAATTAGTTTTTAAAATAAACTTGTATTGACTTTTTAAAGGCTTTTATTACAATGTTAGTTATTAATTGACTTTTGCTTATTTTATTAAAATTTATCAAGGACTAAACTTTTTAATCACACCTATGTTCATATTTTTGTTAGTGTAGATAATATATATATTTTACTTAGTTTTTCTATTTATTTTATCTGAATTTTACTGAAGCTTGCCACACAAATGCAAGGAGTAAGAATAAAAGTGGTATTATTGGTAACATTTTAACTAAATTTTTTGTTTAAAAATCTAAATTTGAACTTTTACTCTATCTGAATAAATAATTTTTTTCACGTAAGATAAATATAGTTTCATTATTAATATTATGAGAAGTTCTTCTTAAATTTATAAATAATTCATTCTTTAATCATACTTTAGTTTTTAAAATTATTTTTATTAAATAATATATTTATTTTCTTAGGTTAAAATTCTCAACGTCAACAATTGGATCAAAAGGAGCATACGCTTCAGGTAGAAGTCCTAATAAGTTTATTTTTATTGGATAGAAATAAATTTTTCTTCTAAATAATTCTTATTTAACTACTTATAAAAATCATATTTACTTTTACTTTTATTTTTATAAAAAATTTTATAATCTCTGGTCTAAAAACATTTTTTATTTTCTCTGATTTATTTTAATTTTGTTACTTTAGCATTATATATTATATGTTGAATTTTATAATTCTTTTCGTTTATTAAAATGAAATTAAGTTATCTTAGCCTTTTTAGCTCAGAGGTAGAGCATTGTATTTGTAATGCGATGGTCGTCGGTTCGAATCCGACAGAAGGCTACTTTGCAGATGTAGCTCAGTGGTAGAGCGCAACCTTGCCAAGGTTGATGCCATGGGTTCGAGTCCCATTATCTGCTAATTTTATACAACAATTTCAAAGCAAAGCGGAGTAGAGCAGTCTGGTAGCTTGCGGGGCTCATAACCCTGAGGTCAAAGGTTCAAATCCTTTCTCCGCCATAATTATATTTTATTTCTTTGAAATAGGAGAAGAAGGGATTTGAACCCTTGGTATTTATTACTAAATACACTCGATTAGCAATCAAGCTCTTTAGACCTCTCAGACACTTCTCCATTTGTAAGTTAAACTGAGGTGGGAGGATTCGAACTTCCGAATGACAGGGCCAAAACCCGTTGCCTTACCACTTGGCTACACCCCATAATGCTGTTTAACTTTCTTTATTTTAGGATAATACTTTTGATGTAATATAAGTTTCTAAAAAATTTAAAAACTTATATTCCTTTTACTGGTACTTTTAAGAAAGAAGCAATTTCAATTGCTTTTTCTTCTAATTCATTTATTTTTAAGGGTTTTTCTAGTTGTATAATTGGAAGATCATTTTTTCCTTTTAGACAAACGAAAATCTTTTGTTTACTATTAAAAAGATCTGTATTAATTTCAATTTTTATTGCTTCATGGTATAAAATATTTAATTTTAGTTATTAAAAACTTTGTTAAATTTTCACAAATTATACATGCTATTTTTAGCATATAACTTTAATTACTCTATTTATGTTTATAGAGAGTAATTATTCGGTAATTAAAATTCTTTTTTAGTTTTTTAAAATGATATTAATACATATTTATAATTCTTTTACATTAAATACTTTTGTTAGATATAGTGTATCTTTTATTACTACTTACTAAAATTTTTAATTAATTTTTTATTTTTAAAAATATTTTTTGTTCTAAACATGCTGTTATAATATTGTTTAATTATTAAAAATATTAGTTTATAAATTTCGAATAGTATAAATTGTGTTTTCGCACTATATCTGTAAGTGGATAACTAATGTTTATGTCAGAATTTTTTCCTTGGATTCCTTTTCGGAAGATTGTCATAACTTTTTTTTCTTTATTAAATTCGTTATATCCTTCTCCAGCTTCTAGAATTAATATTTTTAATTGATTAAGTCCAACTATTATTCCAGCAACTCCATAAAAACACATAGTTAACCCTTGTGGAAAAAAAATTATTTCACTAGCATTAAAAAACATAATTATATTGTATCCAATATAACTTGATAGTCCCACTATAAGAAAACTTAATCCTCCAAGTAAGATAGTAATATTAAATATATATTTAATTAATTTATCTGTTTCAACAATATTTTCTTTTAGTATATTTTCATTTTTAAATATTAAATCATTTTTTCGAAGGTTTTCTATCATATTTATTCTTTTATTTTATAATTGTTAAAACAATACCTGCTCCTACAGTTCGTCCTCCTTCTCTAATAGCAAATCTCATACCTTTGATTAAATATAAACATTATTATTTTCAATTATCAGAAAAATTATGAATTAATTCGGATATAAATTAGGATATAATTTGTATTATTGGAATTAATGTTTTTAATCACATTTCTATTGCTATGGGTTGTATTAATTCCACTTCCATTTTTATTCTGTCGCCAGGCATTACCATTTGTGCAGGTGTATCATTATCGGATCTAAAAGATTCAATTTTTCCAGTTACATCTGTTGTTCTTACATAAAATTGTGGTCTATAACCTTCAAAGAAAGGAGTGTGTCGTCCTCCTTCTTCTTTAGTCAAAATATAAACTTGTGAGTCAAATTTTGTATGCGGATTAATAGTACCGGGTTTAGATATTACCATTCCTCTTTCAATATCATTTTTTTGAATACCTCTTAAAAGAATTCCTACATTGTCTCCTGCAAGTGCTTCATCCAAACTTTTTTGAAACATTTCTAGACCAGTCACAGTAGTTGTTCGTGTATTTTTTAATCCTACTAACTCAACTGTTTCTCCTACTTTTACTGTTCCTCGTTCCACACGTCCTGTTGCTACAGTTCCACGTCCTGTTATAGAAAAAACATCTTCTACAGCCATTAAGAAGTCTTTGTCTGTATCACGAACAGGTGTAGGTATATATGAGTCGACTTGATCCATTAAGTCTAGTATTTTGTCTACCCATTTATTTTCTCCTCGAGTTAATTTTGGATTTTGAGTTAAAGCTTCTACAGAAAGTAGAGCTGATCCTGATACGACAGGTATTTCATCTCCAGGAAATTCATAGTTATTTAAAGTTTCTCTAACTTCTAATTCTACTAATTCCAATAATTCGGCATCAATTTTACTAGAATTTTAGTCTGTAATTAAAAAGAAACAGAGTTTTCGTATTTATTTTTAATAATTTTAATTATATAAAATATCAGTGTTTATAATTCACACTCCACTTGATCCTCTTTATTCAAAAAGACTACAATATTTGGTACACCAACTTGTTTAGCTAAAAGAATATGTTCTTTTGTTTGGGGCATTGGACCATCTGCACCAGAAACAACTAATATTGCTCCATCCATTTGCGCAGCGCCAGTTATCATATTTTTTACATAATCTGCGTGACCCGGACAGTCTACATGTGCGTAATGACGGTTTTTTGTTTCATATTCTACATGTGCAGTATTTATAGTAATCCCTCTTGCTTTTTCTTCTGGGGAAGAATCAATATCTTCATACTTTTTTGCTTTTGAGTTACCTGTTGCTGCTAATGCCATAGTAATTGCTGCCGTTAATGTTGTTTTTCCGTGGTCAACATGTCCTATTGTTCCTATATTTATGTGTGGTTTTGTTCTTTCAAATTTTTGACGAGCCATTTTTTTTTATTAAAAAGTTTTATTTATGTTAACTTATATTTATTAGTAAATAAAGTGTTTTTATTCTATTAGAAGTATTAATAATCTTTTTCAATATAATAGAATTGAATATAATTCACAAAAAAATTTAGATTTTGGTATAATTTTTAGTTTTACTGATATATTTTAATAGATATGTGCTTCAACACTTAAGATTTAATAGATTTTACTTATAGTTAAAATCTAATTGTTGTGAATGCTTTATTTGCTTCAGCCATTTTATGTATTTCCTCTTTTTTTTTAACAGAATTTCCTGTATTATTATAAGCGTCTAATATTTCATTTCCTAATTTTATGATCATATTTTTTCCTGGTCGATTTCTCGCTGATTTTATTAAAAATCTTAATGCAAGAGTATTACCACGATCTATTTTGACTTCAACAGGCACTTGATAAGTTGCTCCTCCAACACGACGTGATTTCACTTCTACCAAAGGAGTAGCATTTACTACAGCTTTTTTTAAAATCTCAATAGGATCTTGTTGACTTGACTCTTGTATATTTTTCATTGCTTGATAAAATATATGTTGTGCTAAGCTTTTTTTTCCTTTTAATAAAATTCTGTTTATTAGCATACTTACTAGTGTACTATTATAAATTGGATCTTCTAATATAATACGTTTTTTTGATTTTCTTCTACGAGACATTTTATTGAAAATTAATATTAATATGATAATTTTTCATATTATGATTCAACTATAGTGATTTTTAATTTTATTTAGGCTTTTTAACACCGTATTTTGATCGGCCTTGTTTACGATTTTTAACACCTGCTGTATCTAAAGATCCACGTATTATGTGATATCTTACTCCAGGTAGATCTTTTACTCTACCTCCTCTTATTAGCACTACTGAATGTTCTTGTAAATTGTGTCCTATACCTGGAATATAGGCTGTTACTTCTAATCCTGAAGATAATCTTACTCTTGTCACTTTTCGTAATGCTGAATTTGGTTTTTTTGGCGTTGTTGTGTAAACTCGTGTGCAAATTGCTCTTTTTTGTGGACACAATTTTAATGCTGGTGATTTACTTTTTCTTTTCAATTTTTTTCTCTGAAAACGAATTAATTGTTCTAATGTAGGCATTAATTAAAATGTAGTTTATTGATTAAAATTATTATTTTTAATTTGCTCTAATTTTTAACTTGTTATTAAAATGATGACACTAATATTTGAAATGTTTTTAGGTCATTAATAATTATTTCCGATAACATTTTTTTATTTAAAATAATTTTTTCTTTTTTTATTGCGTAAATTATTTTATTATATGAACTTCCTTCTTTTCTAGAGGCTGCATTTATACGTCTTACCCAGGTATTCTTAAATTTATTCTTTTTTTTACGACGATCAAAATATGAATATCTCAATGCTTTCATATTTTGTTGGTTTGCTGTTTTAAAAAGTTTTGAATGTGAACCTTGGAATCCTTTTGTTAAATTAATTATTTTTTTACGTCTTTTTTTTGCTACTGATCCACGTTTTATACGAGTCATTTTTTATTAGATTTTTTTGTTAAAGTTTGAACAAATGTATTAACTTACTTCAAATAATTATTTAATTACAATTTAATGAACATTTATTATATAGTAAATTTTAATTATTTATCCTATAATTATGCTGTTGTCTGATATCTTTATATATTTAAAATCAATTTCATGCTAACATTAAAAATATTCGTTTACACAATAGTAATATTCTTTATTTCTCTTTTTACTTTTGGATTTCTTTCTAATGATCCAGGGCGTAATCCTAATGCTAAAGATATGTAAAATTAAGTTTAATAAATTGTATTTTGCGGGTTGTAACATACAATTTAACTGTTAAATATTTTAGGGGTTGTAGTTTAATGGTTAGAGCACCGCCTTGTCACGGCGGAAGTTGCGGGTTCGAGTCCCGTCAATCCCGTATTATAAATTATTTTAACTTATTTATAGCGTTTGGGTATTAATTTTTTAAATAAAAATTTATGGTTGAAAGTTTATTGTCTGGTATCATTTTAGGTTTAATTCCCATTACTGTTTGTGGTTTATTTTTTACAGCTTATTTACAGTATATGCGTAGTGATAATACTCAAATAAATTAATTTTAAATTTGTTTATTTTAAATATTAAATCATGATTCTTTTGATATTTAGAATTGATAGCTCAGTTGGTAGAGCACTCGGCTTTTAACCGACCGGTCCTGGGTTCGAATCCCAGTCAATTCATTTAATGGTTATAAACAAACTATTTTTTAGGGTAGGCGTTTAATTTTCTTTTAAAAGATTATATGACAATTACTCCGCCTGAACAGAATTTGAAAAAAGTAAAGGTTACGTTTACTAGTAATCCTGTTGAAACTTCTTTTGAAAAATGGGCAAAACCTGGTCATTTTTCTCGTCTGTTGTCAAAGGGTCCTAATACTACTACTTGGATTTGGAATCTTCATGCTGATGCTCATGATTTTGATAGTCATACTACAGATTTAGAAGATATTTCAAGAAAAATATTTAGTGCTCATTTTGGACAATTGGCTGTTATTGAAATTTGGTTAAGTGGTATGTTTTTTCATGGAGCTAGATTTTCAAATTATGAAAATTGGTTAATTGATCCTGTTCATATTAAACCTAGTGCTCAAGTTGTTTGGCCTGTTGTTGGTCAAGAAATTTTGAATGGTGATGTTGGGGGTAATTTCCAAGGTTTACAAATAACTTCTGGTTTATTCCAAATTTGGAGATCAAGTGGTATTACTTCAGAAATTCAATTATATGGAACTGCTTTTGCGGGTCTTATTTTTGCGGCACTACTGTTTTTTGCTGGTTGGTTTCATTATCATAAAGCTGCTCCTAAATTAGAGTGGTTTCAAAATGTTGAATCTATGTTAAATCATCATTTGAGCGGTTTACTTGGTTTAGGTTGTTTATCATGGGCGGGTCATCAAATTCATGTTTCGTTGCCAATTAATAAACTTCTAGATTCAGGTGTTAATCCTTCCGAAATTCCTCTGCCTCATGAGTTTCTTTTGAATAAATCTCTTATGATTCAGTTATATCCAAGTTTTTCTAAAGGTCTTACTCCTTTTTTTACTTTTAACTGGTCAGAATATTTAGATTTCCTTACTTTTCGAGGTGGATTGAATCCTGTTACAGGAGGACTTTGGTTAACTGATATTGCACATCATCATTTAGCTTTAGCTGTTTTATTTATTTTTGCTGGTCATATGTATAAAACAAATTGGCAGATTGGGCATAATATGAAACAACTTTTAGAAATACATAAGGGTCCTTTTACAGGTCAGGGTCATAAAGGTCTTTATGAAATTTTTACTACATCTTGGCATGCACAATTGAGTCTTAATTTGGCTATGCTTGGTTCATTGTCAATTATTGTTGCTCAACATATGTATTCAATGCCTCCATATCCTTATATTGCTACGGATTATGGTACTCAACTTTCTTTATTCACTCACCATTTATGGATTGGTGGTTTTTGTATAGTTGGAGCTGCAGCGCACGCCGCAATTTTCATGGTTAGAGATTATGATCCTGCTAATAATTATAATAATTTATTAGATAGAGTTCTTTCACATCGTGATTCTATAATTTCTCATTTAAATTGGGTTTGTATATTTTTAGGTTTACATAGTTTTGGTTTGTATATACATAATGATACTATGTCTGCTTTAGGTCGTCCTCAAGATATGTTTTCAGATACTGCTATTCAATTACAGCCTATATTTGCTCAATGGATTCAAAATACTCATTATTTAGCTCCTAATTTAACTGCTTTAAATGCTGATTTTTCTACTACACCTGCTTGGGGAGGTGAAATAATATCTGTTGGTGGTAAAGTTGCTATGATGCCTATTAAGTTGGGTACTGCTGATTTTATGGTTCATCATATACATGCTTTTACTATCCATGTAACAGTCTTAATTCTATTAAAAGGTGTTCTTTTTTCTCGTAGTTCTCGTTTAATTCCGGATAAAGCAAATTTAGGTTTTAGATTTCCTTGTGATGGTCCGGGACGTGGTGGAACATGTCAAGTTTCAGCTTGGGATCATATTTTCTTAGGTTTATTTTGGATGTACAATTCTATTTCAGTTGCAATTTTTCATTTTAGTTGGAAGATGCAGTCCGATGTTTGGGGTAATGTTACTGCTAATGGTGTTTCTCATATTACTGGAGGTAATTTTGTTCAGGGTTCAATTACTATTAATGGTTGGTTAAGAGATTTCTTATGGGCTCAGGCTTCTCAAGTTATTCAATCGTATGGATCATCATTATCTGCTTATGGTCTTATATTTTTAGGTGCACACTTTATTTGGGCATTTAGTTTGATGTTTTTATTTAGTGGTCGTGGTTATTGGCAAGAATTAATTGAGTCAATAGTTTGGGCGCATAATAAATTAAAAGTCGCTCCTAACATTCAACCTAGAGCTCTAAGTATTACACAAGGTCGTGCTGTTGGTGTGGCTCATTATTTATTAGGTGGTATTGCTACTACTTGGTCATTCTTTTTAGCAAGAATAATTGCTGTAGGTTAGTTTGTAATATAGTTTTAATTAGTAAAAATAGGTTTAAATGAATTTAATTAGTTAAAATAAAGGAGGTCAAAGTTATGGCAACTAAATTCCCGAAATTTAGCCAAGGTTTAGCACAAGATCCAACAACGCGTCGTATTTGGTTTGGTATTGCTACTTCTCATGATTTTGAAAGTCATGATGGTATGACAGAAAAAAATCTTTATCAAAAAATATTTGCTTCTCATTTTGGACAACTAGCAATTATTTTTTTATGGACTTCAGGTAATCTTTTTCATGTTGCTTGGCAAGGTAATTTTGAACAGTGGATAAGTGATCCTTTGCATATTCGCCCTGTGGCTCATGCTATTTGGGATCCTCATTTTGGACAGCCTGCTATTGAAGCTTTTACTCGAAGTCAAATTTCAGCACCTGTTAATATTTGTTATTCTGGTGTTTATCAGTGGTGGTATACTATTGGGATGCGTACTAATGTAGATTTATTTAATGGTTCTATATTCCTATTGCTTTTAGCTTCTTTAGCATTATTTGCTGGTTGGTTACATCTTCAACCAAAATATAATCCAAGTGTTTCTTGGTTTAAAAATGCTGAATCTAGATTAAATCATCATTTATCAGGACTTTTTGGTGTTAGTTCTTTAGCTTGGTCAGGTCACTTAATTCACGTTGCTATTCCGGAATCAAGAGGTCAACATGTACGTTGGGATAATTTTTTAACTACTGTGCCACATCCTGCTGGATTAGGAGCTTTTTTTAGTGGTAATTGGTCTGTTTATTCAGAAAATCCAGATACATTTAGTCATGTTTTTGGTACTAGTAATGGTTCTGGAACAGCAATTTTGACTTTTTTAGGTGGTTTTCATCCTGAAACTAAAAGCTTGTGGTTAACTGATATTGCGCATCATCATTTATCGATAGCTGTTCTTTTTATAATTGCTGGTCATATGTATAGAACAAATTTTGGCATAGGTCATAGTATGGAAGAAATTCTTAATGCACATAAATCTCCAAGTGGAAAACTTGGTGAAGGTCATAAGGGATTATATGACACTATTAATAATTCTTTACATTTCCAATTAGGTTTGGCATTAGCTTCTTTAGGTGTTATTACATCCTTGGTTGCACAGCATATGTATTCATTACCTCCTTATGCGTTTTTGGTTCAAGATCATACAACAATGGCAGCTCTTTATACACATCATCAATATATTGCTGGTTTTATAATGACAGGTGCATTTGCTCATGGTGCTATATTTTTTGTTAGGGACTATGATAACGAAAAAAATAAAGGTAATGTTTTAGAACGTATATTGAATCATAAAGAAGCTATAATTTCTCATTTAAGTTGGGTTTCATTATTTTTAGGTTTTCATACTTTAGGCTTATATGTTCATAATGATGTTATGCAAGCTTTTGGTACTCCTGAGAAACAGATTCTTATAGAACCTGTTTTTGCTCAATGGATCCAGTCAGCTCATGGAAAAGCTTTTTATGGATTTAACTTTTTATTATCGTCAGACTCTAGTAATGCTTTTTCAGCTAGTCAAAGTATTTGGTTACCTGGTTGGTTAAACGGAATTAATGATCAAACAGGTTCTTTATTTTTACAAATAGGTCCTGGTGACTTTTTAGTTCACCACGCAATTGCGTTAGGGCTTCATACTACAACTTTAATTTTAGTTAAAGGTGCATTAGATGCTAGAGGTTCTCGCTTAATGCCAGATAAAAAAGATTTTGGTTATAGTTTTCCTTGTGATGGTCCAGGACGTGGTGGAACTTGTGATATTTCAGCTTGGGATGCATTTTATTTGGCAGTTTTTTGGATGTTAAATACAATTGGTTGGACTACTTTTTATTGGCATTGGAAGCATATTACGTTGTGGCAAGGAAATGTAAATCAATTTAATGAATCTTCAACGTATTTAATGGGTTGGTTACGTGATTACTTATGGTTAAATTCTTCTCAATTGATTAATGGTTATAATCCTTTTGGTATGAACAGTTTAGCTGTTTGGGGTTGGATGTTCCTATTTGGTCATTTAGTTTGGGCTACAGGGTTTATGTTTTTAATCTCTTGGCGAGGTTATTGGCAAGAATTAATTGAAACATTAGTTTGGGCTCACGAGCGTACACCGTTAACTAATGTTATTCAGTGGAAGGATAAACCTGTTGCATTGTCTATTGTTCAAGCTCGTTTAGTTGGTTTAGCTCATTTTTCTGTAGGTTATATTTTTACTTATGCTGCTTTCTTAATTGCATCAACTTCGGCTAAATTTGGTTAATTTTATTATTATTGCTTATTAAAAATAAATTTGATAAAACTTGAATATAGTAATTTGTTATATATTGGTGTGAAATTACATCATAATTTTAAAGGAGTTTAATATGGCAGGTTCTACTGGGGAACGTCCTTTTTCAGATATTATTACTAGTATTCGTTATTGGGTAATTCATAGTGTAACAATACCATCTTTGTTTGTGGCAGGTTGGATTTTTGTAAGTACAGGTCTTGCTTATGATATTTTTGGTACACCTCGCCCGAATGAATATTTTACTGAAAATCGACAAGAAATTCCTCTAATTTCTGATCGTTTTAATGCGCTAGAACAAATGGATCAATTAACTAAATAATATTTATGACAACAAATAAAGCAATTACTTATCCTATATTTACATTTCGTTGGTTAGCTGTTCACGCTTTAGCAATACCTACAGTTTTTTTTATTGGTTCTATTTCTGCGATGCAGTTTATTCAACGATAGTTGATTTTCTTTGAAATTTTGAACTTTTAAGCTTACTTTTGTTTATACAAATTTATGAATTAAAAAGATTATACTTTTTATTAGCTAGTTTTAGTTATTTTTTCGTGAGAATTAATTTTTTAGTAATTGTCTATATATAATATAAATTATTTTATTAATTTATAATGTTATAAAATTTTTTACTAATTTATAAACAAATTTTTGCTTTATAAAATTAATTATATCTATTTATTTTATTTAAATTATATTTTATGGTACAAACTAATCCAAACAAGCAAACCGTTGAATTAAACCGAACAAGTTTATATTGGGGTTTATTATTAATTTTTGTTTTAGCTGTTTTATTTTCTAGTTATATATTTAATTAGTTTTAAAATAGTAAATATATGAGAATATATTAAAATAATTTACATTTTGTCAAATTTTTAGGAGAAAAAATTTATGTCTAACTCAGGAACTACTGGGAGAATTCCATTATGGTTAGTAGGAACTGTTGCTGGTTTAGCAGCACTTACTTTATTAGCTCTTTTCTTTTATGGATCATATTCTGGTCTTGGATCTTCATTATAATATATTTTAATTAAATTTGTTTAGAAATAAACAAATTTAATTTATTTAGAATTTTTTAAAATTTATTTTTTGTGTTTTGTATTTAATTATTATTTGTTTAAAAGTTGAATTTTTTTATTGTTTTTAAACAAGATTTTTTCTTTTTTATTATGATTGATTTAAGTTTGAACTATTTATTTATGTTATATTTTTATTTATTACTTCAATTAATAATAGATTGATATTATTTCTTAATTTATTTTATTAGTTATTAAAAATTTAAACTTTTGTAAAATTCCAAGTTTTAACAGATAAAACAAGTAAGCTATTACAACAAAATAAATATGTTTTTGATGTTGATAAAAGATTTTTGTGTTTATTCCTATTATCAACGACATTATTAAACAAGGTATTAATTTTTTTAAAATTTATTTGTTTAAATATTAATTTTATTTAAGATATTACATACTTTATTACCAAGTTAAAAGTTAAGTTACTTATTGAAGAAACTTTTGATGTTAAAGTAATTTCTGTTAATAGTTATATTTTGCCACGTAAAGGACGTCGTTTGGGTATGTTTGAAGGCTCAAAGAATTCTTATAAACGTTTATTTATTACGTTAGTTTGATTTTAACTTTTAATTTTATAAAATTGATATTTTGTGCTCTTATGTTTATTACTAAATAATTATTTTTATTTTGTGTTTTTAAACATTTATTTTATTATTTTTTTGCTCCGGGTAGTTTTATTCCATTTTTTTCAGCTTTGTAAAAGTTTTAGTTTTTATATTTGTAGTTTATAAAGTGGTGTGATATAAATTATATAATTATTAATTTAGTTTTATTATATTAAACTATAATAAACGTGATTTTTCTTATTTTTAAATAAAAAGTCTTCTTATTTTATTATATTTTATTATTTTTATTATTTTTATGTCAATACGTTTTTATAAAGCATACAGTGCGTATTTGTAAACTTTTTACCAAAACATTATTCAGATATTCTATATTATAAAGTTAATTAAAGCGTGTATATTATTTATTTTTTGTTAGTATTACTTTTAAATTTATTTTTAGTCTTATTTATTTTTACTGCATAAAATTATATGTATCGTATTAGTTTAAGAGAGTTTTTTTAATATTTTAGTTATTATGGACAAGTAATGGCTTTTAATAAAGATGTTTATTTTAGCTTAGGAAGGAATATTTTAATTCTTAATTTTTAGATTTAAGCTGTATGCAATTCACTTGCATGTACAGATTTATTAGGGATTCATTCTACTAAACCATCTGGAACACGTAATCGATCAGTTAGTTCTTTTTCGGAAATTACTAAGACAAATCCAGAATGAGATATATTTTTAAGTATTTTTAAATAATATTTTATTTGTAAATTAATTGATTAATATAATTTTTTTATTTTGTATAATTTTGTTTTAGAGAAATTTTTAGTTTTTATTCTTTTTAAAATCTTTGACTTTTTCTATTTATCGAAATAGGGGTCGTAATAATAGAGGTGTTATGAAAATTTGTTTATTTACAAAATAATTTATTCCTTATTTTTTGTTTAGTTAAAGGAATTAACTTTCTTTACGGTCGAATTTAGTGAGATGCGGTTTCATAATTGCATTAAATTCATTATACTTTCTATTTTGTTTAGATGTTTTAAATTAAATAAAATGTCATAAATTTTGTTGAAGATTTTTATTTAGCTCTAGTTTTAGTTAAGTTATTTAAATTAAAAGCTAATTATTCATGACATTTATTTTAATGAAAATTATTAAGGGAAATTTTTAATAAAAACTTATGTCGTATGAAGAGTAATTTTCTTGTGCGTCATTTTTGGGGTTTTTAACTATCCAGTTTTATTACAAGTAGAAATAGAGGGGGGGGTCACAAACGTTTATATCGCCAAATTGATTTCAAACGTAATAAATTTGATGTAAGTGCTAGAGTTTTTAGTGTGGAGTATGATCCTAATAGAAATGCTAGAATTGCTTTATTATATTACACTGATGGTGAAAAGCGATATATATTACATCCTCGTAATTTATTTGTTGGTGATTTTGTAGTTTCTGGTTTTGATGTTTCTGTTAGTGTAGGAAATGCTTTACCTTTAAATAAAATACCTTTAGGAACAAATGTTCATAATGTGGAATTTCGAGTTTGAACTGGATATTTAAATATTTTTAAAATTGAAAATGTTTTCCTATTGCAGAGTAAAGCAATATTTAATCAAAATTAACGTGAAAAACGTTTTTAAAAATAAATTAGTTTATTTAATGATTTCTGGAATAGACGAAATAAATTTAAATTAATGAAATTTTATATATGCGTAAGTTAAAGATTTTATTCTGAAATTATTTTTTCATTAATTTTCTTAAAATAAATAATAATTTTATTTGAAGACTTTTTTTCAGTAAATATTTATATTTCTTCTATTTTGATTTAGTTTATTGCTGTCTTTAAATACTTTTAAGATTTATACTTGCTATTTATGATTAATTTTTTTGATTGGAACAGTTATTTTAATGTTTTTACATTAAAAGGATGGATATAAAATTTCTTTAAAAAGCTGAATAAAATGAAAATTTTATGTTCAGTTTGGTTTCGGACAATCACTTTGTCTAGATTAACCCTGGTAAAGGTGGTCAAATTGCACGTGCTGCTGGAAGTTTTGCTCAAATTTTAGCAAAGGAGGGTGATTTTGTAACTCTTCGTTTTCCTTCAGGAGAGATAAGATTTATAGAAAAATTTAATTGGGCAACAGTTGGTCAAGTCGGTAACTTAGAAGCATCAAATATTATAATTGGTAAAGCAGGTTGTAATCGTTGGCTAGGCAATACTCCTAAAGTAAGAGGTGTTGCTATGAATCCGTGTGACCATGCTCATGGTGGTGGGGAAGGTAGAAGTCCAATTGGTCGTTCAAGACCTGTAACTCCTTGGGGAAAACCTGCATTAGGACAGAAGACTAGAAAGTCTAAGCGTTATAGTGATATTTATATTATTCGTTCACGAAGATCAGTTTAGTTTTTATAGTTAATGGTATTTTTGTTTTTATTGATATAATTAGAATAAGCTTTTTTAGTTTATATATATTTTTTTAATTTTCTATGTCTCGTTCTTTAAAAAAAGGTCCTTTTGTTGCTAATTCCTTATTAGAAAAAATTAACTTTTTAAATTTACAAAGTTCTTATGACTTGTTTATTTATATTGATAAGATTGGTTTTTTAATATTTACTTATTTTCTCAATAGTGTATTTTATTTTGTGTTTAATATAAAGATTACTTTAAAGTCTATTAAGTTTAGATCTATTATATTGACTTGGTCTCGTTCTTCTACTATATTACCAATTATGATTGGTCATACTATTGCCATATATAATGGTAAAGAACATATACCTATTTTAATTTCTGATCAAATGATCGGTCATTTGAGTAAATAAACTAAAATAATTTTATATTAATATTTTTTTAGTTTAAATTATATTTTAGTTTGTTATTTAGAGTTTATAAGAATTTGGGTTCAATAAATAAAAATTGGGTGAATTTGTTCCAACTAGAAATTATCGTGGACATGTAAAGAGTGATAAAAAAGTTAAGCGTTAGAGTTTTTATATGTATTTAATTAGGATTAAGGGTTTAATATTATAAGAAGTCTGAAACGGTTGTTAAAAACTTTCATTAAATTGATATTGATATTTAACTAACTTTTGAATTTAGTTGATATTATTTGTCTTAATATAATTTTGTTTTTTATTAAATTCTTAATCTTTTTTAAGATAACAAATTAATTTTTTATTTAATATAAATTTTTATTTTTCTTAATATATTTTATCTTAAAAATTCTAATTTTGGTGATAGTTAGTTCATTTTTATTATTTTATACGCTTTATAATAAGAGATTGTTTTGTTTAGTGTTTTAGAGAAAGATGTTTACGTAATTTTTATCTTTTTATATGAAACAAAATGATAAAGTAGAAGCTTTTGCAATTACTAGATATGTAAGAATTTCTCCATCTAAAATAAGAAGAATTTTAGATCAAATTCGAGGTCGTTCATGTAATGAAGCTTTGATTATCTTAAAATTTATGTCTTACAAGTCATGTCCTATAATTTCTAAAGTTGTTTCTTCAGCTGTTTCAAATGCTAAGACTAAATTTAATTATGCAGAGGGGTCTTTTTTTATAACTGAGGCAAGAGCTGATGCTGGTCCCTCATTAAAGCGTTTTTGTCCTCATGCACAAGGTAGAGGTTTTCCTATTAAGAAACAAATGTGCCATATAATTAGTTTGATCTGAAATAAAGCTTTATTTATTGTATAATAAAAGTATATTATTTATTTCTTAATTTTACGAATTTAAAAGTTTAATATTTATGTCCAATTTAATTTTTTTGAAAAAGGGATAATTTCTGTTGGTTTAAAAATTTTTTTTCATTAAGAGAGTTTTAATTAGATAAAAGTTATTATTACTTTTAGAATTTAAAGGTTTATAAAAGGAGGAGAAATTAAATTGTGTATGCTATTGAAAAAATTATAATTTCTTTATTTTTTTTAATATAGTGTTAAGCCGTATGTTTTAATTTGCTTGTACGGATTTTTGAAGGATATTTTACGAGTTTCTATTCAACTAAAAGTAGGTATTAAATAATTTTTTATTGAACTATTTGGTGTTATCTATTAGTGTAAATTTTTACTATAATTGAGTAAAAAATGTAAAAACAATTTATTAATTATTAATTATTAATTATTAATTATTTATGGGTCAGAAAGTTCATCCATTAGGTTTTCGTATTGGAGTTAGTAATGTGTCTTAACTTTTATATTTTAACAGTTTTTATTATAACTTATTATTTCAATATATTTTATTTTTTTTGTTTTTACATTGCGATAAGTTTATTTGATTAAACTTTGTTTTATTTAATTATGTTTTATTGTTAAAGTTGCTTTTCTTATTAATTTTTAGAAAAGTTAGCATATTTTTATAATATAAAATTTTTTGTTAAAGAGATTTTTTTATTTAGTTAACTATTATATATTGTAAAATACTTTAAACTAATAATTTTTTACTTTTATTTTTTATTTAAATACTTTGATAACTTATGTAAGACTTATATTATTTTTAAGTTTTTTGATTTATATTTTATTTTTAATAAAAAAGTTAATACATATATTTAATTTAAATTAGCTATATGCATGTTTTATGCTTGTTTAGTTTTAAAAGATTTTTTACTTAGTTAAATAGTTATTATTTATTTTTTTAACAACATAGTTCTCTTTGGTATTCAACATCGAAAAATTATTTTTTATTTTTAAAAGAAGATGCTTTTATTCGTGATTTTATCTTTAAAAGTTTATCTGAGACTTGTGTTTCTAATATAGAAATAAAGCGTAAATTAAACTTTTTAACTATTAATGTTGAGGTAGTTAAGCCAAATTTGGTAATGGGAGTTAATAATTCCAAACTATATGATTTACGTAATAAACTGTCTAAGTTATTACTTTTAAATTTTGTTCAACGTGAAATAACAATAAATGTTATTGAAGTTGTTAATCCTGATTCTAATGCTAAGTTGTTAGCTGATTTTATTAGTCAACAATTAGAAAAAAGAGTTGCTTTTCGTCGCATAATGAAAACGGCCATTCAAAAAGCTCAAAAAGCTGGAGTTAAAGGTATAAAAGTGCAAATTGCTGGGCGTTTAAATGGTGCCGAAATAGCTCGAACGGAGTGGGTTAGAGAAGGTCAGGTTCCACTTCACACTTTAAAAGCAAATATAGATTATTTTAATTGTCAAGCTCTTGAGATTTTTTATTGTTATTTCATATTGAATAACTATTGTTAATTTAAACAATTTAATATTTTTATATCATTAGAAAGTTTTTCTATTTTTTAAAACATTATATGGTATTTTAGGGGTTAAAGTTTGGGTATATAAAGTTTAGTTTTATTTTAATTGTTTATGAAATTAAGTATTTTTAAATTTATTTTCTCTTTTTGAGTTTTACAATTATTAATTTTACTTTTATGTTAAATAGATCTTTCTTTTATTTTTTTTCTCAATTCCATTGGGATTTTATAAATTGGAGCATTGTTTGTGTTTTTTTTTGCTGTATCATTAATTTATTAATATTTTCCAATAAAATAATTTTTAATCTTAATTAATTATAAAATTAAAGTATATTAATTAATAACTTTTTTTGAAACTAAAGTTTTAAATATTCAGAATGATATTTTTATAGCTTCGAAAAATATTAATTTTCGTTTAATTCGTTTTCATCAAAGATTATTGACTTCTAGTTTGGTAGGTCGTTTATTATCTGTTCGTAATGCTATAGAAAAAGATAATTTTAATTTTCTCTCTTCACGAGATAAGTTATGTATAGTTTTAAATTTAAAATATAATAGATTTTTAGATAAAGAAACTAAATTCTATTTTTTAAAAAATAGTGGATTATCTTTTTTTTATAAGAATTTTTCTTTATATGATACTTCTTTTCAAGCTTTAACATCTTTAACATGTTTGCCTTTTATAGAATTTACCTCTGATCGTACTATTTATGGTTTTAGGCCTTATCGTGATTGTTCAGATTTATTGTTTTCTATAAAATCTTTTTTTTTAAAAATAATAAAAAAGATTTTTGGTGTTTAAACGTAAAAGCTTTTTATTCGTTAAATCATTTTAGTAAGTTTTGGATTATTAAGAATTTTCCTTTGGAAAAAAAAATTCTTAATAGCTGGTTTATTCGTAAATCTAGGTCAAATATAGAAAGCTTGCTAGATGGGGGTATTTTATGTTCTAAAAATAATATAGAGTTAGATTCTATTCTATTTAATTATTTATTAAATGGGTTAGTGTGAGTTAGATAGGTTAATGACATTATTTTTCCCTAATTTTAAGATAAATAAATATTATTAAAAGACAGTAACATGGGAATTAAGTAATTTGTATTTTTAATTACGAGTTTAATGCTAAACATACTAATCCTTTATTTTATTAAAATTTTAAGTTTTTGTTATTTTTAGCAAGTTAGTAATTGTGTTGTTAATAACTAAAATATTTGTATTAAATTTTATTTTTTTCAAAAGAGAATACTTCCATTCAATTATTATTTATATATGAAATTCTTAGCCGTATAATTGTTTAAAGCTTTTATTTACGGTTAATGACCCAGTTTTTAACTTAGGTTCTTGAAAGCTTTTTTTTTAATAATAAACTGGATTCTCAACTAAAAATGATACGTATTTTTGATAATATATATGTTTTTAGTAATTTTCCTAATAAATTTCAACATTATAAGTTAATATTAATTAAATTTTTTAATATTAGAGGAATAAAATTGAGTGAAAAGTCGTTTTTGATTTATTCATTTTATGAAGGTTTTGAGTTTTTAGGATGGAAATTACAAAAATCTTCATTTAGTTTTTTATTAAGCCAAGTTTCTAAAAATAATATAAAAAGTTATAAATTAGATTTAAAAGCTATTGTAAAAAATTCTATCAATGTCAATCTTTCTAAAACTTTAAGAATTCTTAATTTTAAAATTGATGAATGGATCAATTGTTATTCTTTGTCGGATTTTTGGAATAATATTGCTAATGATTTAGATCTTTATCTTTATAAACTTCTTTGGAAATTTTTTAAAAGATGTCATCCACGAAGAAGTAACAGTTGGATTTATCATAAATATTGGAAAAATTTATCTGGATCTTGGAAATTAATTGCTTATGATCCGTTAAATGGTGGAATTAGTTTATTGAAATCTCATAACAGATTTATGGATTTTCATTTTGCTTTTCCTTTAATGTTGAACACATTTGATAAGCGTAATCATAAAAAGATTTCTATTACTTTGTATGAGAAATATAAGAAAAATTTTTATAGTTTTTATTACTTAATTTATAAAAGACAAAAAGGTTTATGCTTTTGTTGTCGTAGATCTTTAGGTTTTTCAAATTTAAAGTTAGTTAATCTTTCGAGATTTACAATTAAAAAAAGATTGAATTTAGTATCAAATTTGCATTTTTTTCACTCATATTGTAATTGGTCTTATTAATTTTAGTAATTATATTTAAAAATTTATTCTTTTAATTTTAAGTTTTAATATGTTAAGTCCTAAAAGAACTAAATTTCGTAAATATCATAGAGGAAAAATGAGAGGAAAAGTCTTTGTTTGATTTTTTGTTGATTTTATTGTTACTTAAATTAATTTGTTGTTTTAAACTTTATGATTTTCTTATTAAATTTATTAAAAAAGTAGTTTTATTTATCTTAATGATAAGGTGTCTTTTGGTGAATATGCATTTGCGTTATAAAAACTCAAAAATATTTTTATCTAAATAGTATTGGCTTTTTTATTGTTTAAAAATTTAGATTTTTTTTAACAAAGCATTAATTATGTATTCAATATTAATTTTTTATTCTTGGAATAATTGTAAACAAGAAATTATATTAAATGTTTTTTTTACTTTTTATAATACTTTTTTTACAATTAACTTAGTCATTATAAAATTAATTATTTATGAAATAATATAGAATTTTTTCTTATATTAGAATTGATTTTGATTTATAATTTTTATTTTTTATAATTTATTGTAAGTTTAAGCCTTACGCATAGGAATATGCTTGTTATGTTTTTATAGAAAATTAACTTTTTACTTTTTATACAATCTTTGGAACCTGGATGGATTACATCACGTCAAATAGAAGCTGCTGTTTCGTTATTATCTTAAATTTTTAAGAATAATTTAAATTTATACTTGAAAATTAGTGTGAAATTTCTTTTTCTTTTTTATTAAAAAGTTACAACTTATTTAAATCGTCGTGTTATAACTCGTTATGCACGTAGAGGTGGCAAACTTTGGATAAGAATTTTTCCAGATAAGCCTGTTACATTTCGTGCTGCTGAGACTCGTATGGGATCCGGAAAAGGTAATGTAGAGTATTGGGTAGCTGTTGTTAAACCAGGAAAAATCTTATATGAAGTTATGGGTATTAGTGAATCAATAGCTAAATCTTCTTTAAAAACTGCTGCATATAAGATGCCTGTTAAAACTCGAATAATTTCTAAGATTTTATCTTAAGCGTTTTATTTGTTTTTATAAATTTAAAAGGGGTTTATAATAATTTGTTTTTGAAAGTTCTATAATTCGTTTCGATATTAATTTAAATAAAAATGATACAACCTCAAACTTATTTAACTGTTGCTGATAATACAGGCGCACAAAAAATAATGTGTATAAAAATATTAGGTTCTAATCGACAATATGCTAGTATAGGTGATATTATTGTTGCTGTTGTAAAAGTATGACTTTGGTTTTTATATTTTAAATTAATATATATATCTTAATTTAAAATAAACTTTTTAAAATTTTATTTTTTAAAAAAGTTCTTTTTTAATTAAACGAAGCAGTACCTAATATGGCTACTAAGAAATCAGACGTTGTAAAAGCTGTAGTGGTTAGAACATCAAAAGGTTTAAGAAGAGAGAGTGGTATGATGATTCGATTTGATGAAAATGCTGCAGTTATAGTTAACGCTGATGGTTCTCCTAAAGGAACTATTTGATTTTTTTGTTTATTAAAATCTTATTTTTTGTTTATTAATAATGATGTGAATAATTTTTTAGTTGGTCTTATTTAAAACTATTTTTTGTATTTAAGAAGAGTTTTTGGTCCAATTGCTAGGGAATTAAGAGATAAAAATTTTTTAAAAATAATTTCTTTAGCTCCTGAAGTTTTATAAAATTTTTTTAATTAGGTTTGGTTTTTGTTTGATAAAAATAATATACATTGTTTGAGTCATAATTTTATTTATTATTTATATGCAACGATTAAAGTCATTTTATCTTAAAGAAGTTGTGTCAAATTTACAATCTGAATTTAATTATTCAAATGTAAATCAGATACCTAAAATAAAAAAGATAGTAATAAATAGAGGTTTTGATGAATCTTGTCAAAATTCCAAAATACTTGATATACTATTGACTGAATTAAATATGATCTCAGGTCAACGTGCTGTTGTTACTTTAGCAAAAAAAGCGATTGCTAGTTTTAAAGTTAAAGAAAAAATGCCTGTTGGAATGTTTTTAACTTTGCGAGGGGAAAAAATGTATAGTTTTTTAGATCGTTTAATTAATTTGGCTTTGCCTAGAATTAGAGATTTTCAGGGAATAAGCGTTAAAAGTTTTGATGGGTATGGTAATTACAATTTAGGGTTAAGTGAACAGTTAATGTTTCCAGAAATAGATTTTGATAAAATTGTTAAAGTACAAGGTATGGATATATCAATTGTTACTACAGCAAAAACTGATAAAGAAGCATATTTTCTTTTGAAAAGTTTAGGTATGCCTTTTAATTCGAATTTTTGATTTGTAATTTTTTTAAGTGTTTGTTTTTATATGGAAATTAATTAGTATTAGTTTTCAATTTAATATTTTTAATTTTAGTTTTAATGGTAAATGTTGATTTAGTTGGTTGTGATTAATTATTTTAAAAGTATTTAGAATTTTAAAATTTTAAATATATAAATTGTTTAATAAATTTTAGTTTATTTTAGGGAGAATTTTCTCACTTTTCAGATATGCTTACTCGTATTAGAAATGCTATTTTGGTTAAATCTCGTAAGGTAACAGTTATGAGAACTAATTTGACTCTTAATATAGCTAATATTTTAAAAAATGAAGGTTTTATTGATTCGTTTGAAGAGTTTGGCGAAGTATATTTAACTGAAACAGGTTTTGTTTATAAATATATTTCGTTAACTTTGAAATATAAAGGTGTTAAACAGAAATCTTATATAACTAAATTAAATCGTGTTAGTAAGCCTGGATATAGAGTTTATGTAAATCATAAGAGCATACCAAGGGTATTAGGAGGTATTGGAGTAGCTGTTTTCGTGAACTTTTATTAATTTATTGAAAACTAAATTGTAAAGATAATTAAATTATTAAAAATTATTTTGTTATTTAGTTTTAATAAAATAAAACAATTTTTAATAATTTTTTTAATAATATGTTTATGACCTAATTTTTTGAGGTCGTATTGATTTAGATTTTTTTTACTATTAATTCTTTGTTAATTGAGAAATTAAAGCTGTATGCTTTTTTTTTGCTTATACTGTTTTTTTGAAAAATTATTAAATTTATTCAAGTTATCAACTTCAATTGGTTTAATTACTGATCGAACTGCAAGAATTCGTAATATTGGAGGTGAGGTGTTATTTACGATATGGTAATCAGTTAATTTAATTGTTTAGGAAAATTTGTTTTATTATTAAAAGAGTTTATATTCTGTTTATATATTTTATAAATAGTTACATTTTATTTTGTCTATATGAAAGTTCGTTCTTCAGTTAAAAAAATTTGTGAAAAATGTTCTTTAATTCGTCGTAAAGGAAATCTTATTGTTATTTGTTTGAATTCTAAACATAAACAACGTCAGGGTTAAAAATATTTGTTAATATACTCATGCATCTATGGCTGAGTGGACGATAGCACGGGACTCATAATCTCGCTCTTAAAAGACATCGCTGGTTCGAATCCAGCTGGATGCATTAGAGTTTAGTATTTATAAATTATATATAAAATGGCAAAAAAAAGTGTAGTAGAAAGAGAGAAAAAACGTAGAATTTTATCCAAAAAATATTATTTTTTACGTATTTCTTTAAAAAATAAAATTAAAGAAGCTGGATCGTTAGAGCAGAAATTATTTTATCATTCTTTATTACAAAAGTTACCTAGAAATAGTTCGTTATCTAGATTAGTTTGATTTTTTAAAATTATTTATTTATGACAGTTTTAATTTATTTTTAGTATCGAATAAATTTTATAATTGATTAAGTTCTATTTTATAAGAAAATTTAGTGAGAATTAAATTAACAATTTTTTATTAGGTTATTGTGATATTTTTGGTTTATTAAGAATAATATTATTTGTATTTAATTACATTATATTTGAGTACAAATAATTATTATTTTTAACTTTTTCATAATCGTTGTTTTGTTACAGGTAGAGCTAGAGGTTACTATAGAATTTTTGGTTTATCACGACATGTTTTACGTGATATGTCTCATTATGGTTTATTACCAGGTGTTACAAAATCTAGTTGGTAATGTTTTTTATAATAGTTAAAAATTTAACTATTATGTTTATGATTATAAAAGCTGGGATAGCTCAGTCGGTAGAGCGAAGGACTGAAAATCCTTGTGTCACCAGTTCAAGTCTGGTTCCTAGCATTTGAAAAGCGGCGACATCGCCAAGTGGTAAGGCAATAGATTGCAAATCTTTTATTCCCCAGTTCAAATCTGGGTGTCGTCTTTTGAGAATTTAAGAAAATTTTAATTAAGTTTTCTTTTTATTATTTTAATTTTTTATTTACTAATAAATTAAAAGTTAGTATTATTTTTTAATTAAACTTAATTGGAGTATAAAATGGTTACTTTAGAACAAATGTTAATTTCTAGTGTTCATTTGGGTCATCAAGTTCAGCAATGGAACCCAAAGATGAGTCCTTATATTTATGGAGAACGTAATGGTATTCATATTATTGACTTATTACAAACATTAGTTTGTTTAAAAAAAGTTTGTAACTTCTTATCTAAATCTAGTAAAATGGGTAAAACTTTTGATTTTAATTATATAAACTATAATGTTTATTAATAGCAAATATTATAAATTTCTATATATGTTTATTTTTTTAGAATATGTTTGATAATTTATTTAATCTAAAATGTTTTATTTGTTGGTACAAAGCGTCAATTTGCATCTGTTATTGAAAATTATGCTATTGAATCTAATTCTTATTATGTTACTCAAAGGTGGTTAGGTGGTTTGCTTACAAATTGGTCGACTATAAAAAATTGTTTGGATAACTTACAACAGTTTTGAGAATATAATGATTAAAGAATTTTTATATTTTATTTATATTTTCATAAAATTTTTTGAATTTTTTATTATTTTCGCAATTTTCTCATATAGAAAATTATGCATTAAAACAAACAAGAAATTGATGGTAGTTTGGATCGTCTTACTAAAAAAGAAAGCTTAATTCTTAAGAAAAGAAAAAGCAAAGTGATATACATATTAATTATTTTATATTTGTTTCATATGTAAAAAATATATAAAACAATTCTCTATATTTTTTAAAAAGGTATCATTTCAATTTTAAAAATTAGAAAAACATCTTTCGGGAATAATTAATATGACTAAAATTCCTGATATAGTTATTATTATAGGTCAAAATAGAGAGTTAAATGCCGTTAAAGAATGCTTAAAGTTAGGGATTTCAATTATTACAATATTAGATACAAATTGTGATCCAACACTTACTGATTTTTTAATTCCTGCAAATGATGATTCTTTATCTTCTATAGCACTTATTCTTAAATCTTTTTGTGAATCAATTAAGGATTCTTAATTTATTTATTTAGAGAATTGAAGTTTTAAAATATTTTATAAACTTGAGAATTATAACGTTTTTTAAAAGATTAATACACTTTTATTAATTAAAATAATTTTATACTCTTTTTTTCTTAGTTGTAAAGTTTATTTTCTATTTAGGTATATTATGTATATTCCTAATTTTTTAAGTTTAATGTATAGTATGATTTATAGAATATATTTTTTTCAAAGAGCTTATTATAGTTTATTTTAATTTGTAACTTTCTTAATTCTTAATTTTAAGAAAAATTTTTAACAATTTTATCATTAGTTTATAAAATTTCAAATGTCGTGCGATTTTAAAAGTTAAAGAATAATATTTTTTAAAAAATAAATTATATATTTTTATATATTTATAATTTTATCTAAAAAAAATAAAAGCTTTGTACAACTATTTTTTAGAAGTAGGTCAACATTTTTATTGGTCAATTTCTGGTTTTCAGGTTCATGGACAAGTTTTAATGAATTCTTGGATTGTTATATTTTTAATTGTACTATTAGGGGTATTAACTACAAGAGAATTAAAACTTATACCAGAAAACGGACAAAGTTTTATTGAGTTTGTTACTGAATTTGTAAGAGATATAGCTAAGGCTCAAATAGGTGAAAAAGAATATTTAAGCTGGGTTCCTTATTTAGGAACTATGTTTTTATTTATTTTTGTTTCTAATTGGTCAGGAGCTTTGGTTCCTTGGAAAATTATTGAACTTCCTAACGGTGAATTAGGAGCACCAACAAATGATATGTGCGGTTTGAAACTAGTATTCAGTTCATAAATATATATTTTTACTTAATAATTAATTTTATAAAGCATATTATTTTAAATTTGTTTAGAACGACGTAGCTTATATTAAATTTAATTTTAAATAAAATCTTTAGTAAAATATCTTTTTATCTAAAAAAAATTATTAAAGCTTAATTTGTATAACTATGACACAATTATAAAGTATTTACGTAATAGTAATATAACTTTTAGGAGAAATTATAAGGTGAATTAAAAACTTCCTTTTGTAAATATTTGAAAAATTTTTAATTTTAATATAATATTAAGATTAAATAAGCTATATTCATTGGAAGATGTATGTATAGATTTGTAGAGGATTTTTTCTATCTAACTAACACTACAGCTGGATTAGCAATTTTAACTTCAATATCATATTTTTATGCAGGGCTTAGTAAAAAAGGATATGTGTTTTTTTAGTTTTCAATAGTTAATGTAATTTGACTCATTAATAAAATGTAATGTGTTTCTTTTTTATAAATTTCCGTTAAAAAATAATACTATATTTTATTAAATTTAGGTTATTTTGCAAAATACGTTCAACCAATACCTTTTCTATTACCGATAAATGTATTGGAAGATTTTACAAAACCTTTATCTTTAAGTTTTAGATTATTCGGTAATATATTAGCTGATGAGTTAGTTGTTGCTGTTCTTGTATCTCTTGTTCCTCTTGTAGTTCCAATTCCATTAATTTTTCTTGGTTTATTCACAAGCGGAATTCAAGCTTTAATTTTTGCTACGCTATCAGGATCTTTATGACTTATAAAATTGAAATAATCAAAAAATTTTGTTTTTTAATGAAATTTAATTATATATTTATTATTAACTTTTAAAGAAAAAATCAATTATCTTATTTATATAGGAGAAGCTTTGGAAGGTCACCATTAAAATTATGTTAAAATGTCACTGAATTTAATTTATTGAGTTCTTTTATTTAAAGAAATTAATGGTTTATGTAAACTATTATACATTAGTATTTTTATTTTTAAGGAGAAAATTATGAATCCGATTATTTGTGCTGCTTCAGTAATTGGAGCAGGTTTAGCTATTGGTTTAGGTGCAATTGGACCTGGTATTGGACAAGGTACTGCTGCTGGAAAAGCGATTGAAGGACTTGCGCGTCAGCCTGAAGCTGAAGGTAAGATTCGAGGTACACTTTTACTATCATTGGCTTTTATGGAAGCTTTAACTATTTATGGTTTAGTTGTAGCGTTAGCTATTATTTTTGCAAATCCTTTTGTTTAATTTAATCATGTTTATAAATTTATTTTAAAATAAATTTATAAATAATTCTTTCTAAAATGTAGAATATTTGGAGATTTAAAATTGTGATATATAATAATGTAGATATTTTAGCTTTTATTTCGGAAGCTGAAGGTTTTGGTATAAATACCGATATTTTTGAAACAAACGTTTTGAATTTATCAGTCGTAATTGGAGTATTAATATATTATGGTAGAATCACTTTTTCGTCATAAATTATACTTAAATATATAGTTTTATTATTTATTAATAATAAATAAAATGAGTTATCAAAATATTTAGTAAAATTTTTGATGAGTAAATTCAATTTTAATTTTTATCACTTTAAAAAATGTTATAAAAATAAATAAATTTGAAAGTAAAGGTGAAATTAAATAACATGAAAATCAATAAAATAAATAATAACTAGAATTTAAACATGTGATCACTCTTTTTATAAAGTTTGAAATGATATACAAATAAAGTTAATTAATTACTACATAAAATATTTATTATAAAAAAGCCGTATGCATAGAATCTTGCTTATACTGTATTGAAAAGAGATTACAAAATCTACTTTAATTAAGTGACATAATAAAAAGTCGTAAAGATTCAATATTGAAAAATTTACAAGAAGCTGAAACAAAGTTCCGTGAAGCAGAAGAAAATTTAGCTTTTGCAAAAAAGAATTTTGAAATGGCTAAAACTAAAGCGGAGCAAATACGTACTCAAGGTACGACTCTTTCAAGTCAAACTACAAAATTACTTTTAGATTCTGTAGAAGAGGACATTAAACGCTTAAAATTAGCAAATTTATCAGCGATTCGATTAGAAGAAGAAAAGTCAATTAGCGAATTATGCAAAAGATTAAGTGAATTTGCTTTATCCCGAGCAATAGACAAGCTAAATAAAAAATTGAACCCATCTTTCCAAAAGAAAATTATAGCCCAAAGCATTGAAAAATTATCTTTGAAAGTTTTAATACGTAAGTAAAGAATTAAAAATTAAGTTTATATTATAACTATTTAAATTGAGTATTGTGTCTATTATTAAATATATAAATAAATAAAATGGTAAAAATTCGCCCAAATGAAGTTAGTAAAATAATTCGTCAACAAATTGAAAAATATAATCAAGAATTAAAAATTGTTAACGTTGGAACTGTTCTACAAGTAGGAGATGGTATTGCAAGAATATATGGACTTGAAAAAGTTATGGCTGGAGAATTAGTAGAATTCGATGAAGGAACAATTGGAATAGCTCTTAATTTAGAAGCTGATAACGTTGGTGCTGTTCTTATGGGAGATGGCTTAAACTTACAAGAAGGAGCTTCAGTTAAAGCAACTGGAAAAATAGCTCAAATTCCAGTAGGCGAAGGTTATTTAGGTAGAGTTGTAAACGCTCTAGCACGTCCCATAGATGGAAAAGGAGAAATATCTACAACTGAAAGCCGATTAATAGAATCACCAGCACCTGGAATTATATCTCGTCGTTCAGTTTATGAACCCTTACAAACAGGATTAGTAGCAATCGATGCTATGATACCTATTGGCCGTGGTCAACGTGAACTTATCATTGGGGATAGACAAACAGGAAAAACAGCTGTAGCGACAGATACAATTTTAAACCAAAAAGGACAGGGTGTAATTTGTGTTTATGTAGCAATTGGACAAAAAGCTTCGTCCGTTGCACAAATTGTTACTACTTTAGAACAACGAGGAGCATTAGAATATACTATAATTGTTGCAGAAAACGCAGATTCTCCTGCTACCCTACAATACCTTGCTCCCTATACAGGTGCTTCATTAGCAGAATACTTTATGTATACAGGTCGTCATACATTAGTTATATACGATGATCTTTCAAAGCAAGCACAAGCATATAGACAAATGTCATTATTATTGCGTAGACCTCCAGGACGTGAAGCATATCCTGGTGATGTTTTCTATTTACATTCTAGATTACTTGAAAGAGCTGCCAAATTAAGTAATGAACTTGGAGAAGGAAGTATGACAGCCTTACCTATTGTAGAAACTCAAGCTGGTGATGTATCCGCATACATTCCAACTAATGTAATTTCAATAACAGACGGACAAGTATTTTTATCTGCAGATATTTTCAACTCTGGAATTAGACCAGCAATTAACGTTGGTATTTCTGTTTCACGTGTAGGATCAGCAGCACAAATTAAAGCTATGAAACAAGTAGCTGGAAAACTTAAACTAGAACTTGCCCAATTTGCTGAATTGGAAGCTTTTTCACAATTTTCATCAGATCTAGATCAAGCTACTCAAAACCAATTAGCACGTGGATCTCGATTACGTGAATTATTAAAACAATCACAGTCATCACCTTTAGTAGTATCAGATCAAGTTGCTACAATTTACACAGGTATTAATGGTTACTTGGATGATCTTGAAGTAGGAAAAGTTAAGGAATTTTTATCTGGATTAAGAGAATATATTAACACTACAAAACCTAACTATAAGCAAATTATAGATACAACAAAAACTTTTACACCAGAAGCAGAAAGTATTATTAAAACTTCAATTGCAGAATATAAAAAAACATTCATAAAATAACTATAAAATATGTATAGATAATTTAGCTATACATATTTTCTGTATGTGTTTTTGTAATAAAAATTACAAAATTAATTTTCAATATCATTAAACTATATAAATTAAACTTTATAATAAGTTTTTAAATCAAAAAATAAATATAAAAAATTTTAAAAAATATGAATAAAAACCAACTTAACATATCACCAATAAAATATAAGATTTATAACAAACTAATTTTCACTTATTATAAACAAAACTTAATTATAAAAACTTATATATAAAACTTTAATTATTTTAATAACTTTTTAGAAGACAATATTAAAAATTTCTATCTGAGATTCCGAAGTTATTGATTACAAAAATATTTACCTATTAAGAAAATTTATAACTATTCAAGGAAAAATTTTACCTAAAAGACTAACTAATCTTACAGCAAAACAGCACCGTTCAATAATAAAATCTGTATGATTAACTTAAGCTAATAAAATAAAAAATTTTAAGAAATTTTTAGAAATTAAATTAAATTAATTACATAAATTTTTTAAAAAGTTAACCTAATTTAAAAATAAAAAAGTCTCGTACACTAGGTTTACTTCCATTTATAAATAAAGAAAATTAATATTTTTCTTTATTTATAAACTAAATACTTAAAGCATCCGGGAAAAATCTATTAATTTCAATTAATAAACTAGCAATTAATAAAAGCCAAATTGTAGCAATAACAGGGGCTGTTGATAAATATGTTGTAAAATTTTTCATTTTAGTTAATTAAATTTTTTATAAATGTAACTTTTATTATAATACTGTAACTTATAGTTTTTTATGTAAACGGGATGTAGCGCAGTTTGGTAGCGCATTGCATTTGGGATGCAAGGGTCGCAGGTTCGAATCCTGTCATCCCGAAATAGGAGAGGTGTCTGAGTGGTTTAAAGTACTGGTCTTGAAAACCAGCGTAACAAAAGTTACCGAGGGTTCAAATCCCTCCTTCTCCGATAATGAAAATAAATCAAACTTTCTTTGTACTTTAATACTTTACAAAATTTAATCTTAATAAAAGTAAAATAAAATTAAAAATAATTAAAATCTATGATTGAAAATACTTCTAAAATAGTTTCTAAAGGAGTCATTCTTAAATCCGTATAAATTTCTAAAATTAAAGAATTTTCAAAAATATTTTTTTCCTCAATCTAAAGGTTCTAATATACAAAATAGTTAGACCCACAAATAAAAAAATAAAAGTTCATCCATATCAAAAAGAATTATACTATAACTTGTTTTATTTCTTAAATGATTAAAAAAATTTAATCACAAACGTAATTAACTTTTTTTATCGGACTAAAATAAATAGAGTTGCCTTTTTAAAACTTGATTAAAGAGAAATCTATTACTAATAAAATTAAAAAAATTACATAGATATCTAAAATTACGCTCTTATTACACAAAACAAAAGTCATTTATTAAAAAATTCACACTTCAATTTTTAAAATAACCTTTAAATTTATTTTTGAGGATAAAAGAGAAAATAAAAAATGACTTGGCCTAATAATAGTAACATCTTTTGAAAAAATAATATCTTGAGAAAAAAAACTATTAATGCCACTAGCTTTTAAAATCCCAAATTTATCGTTAAAAATGAATTTATCTCGTACTCGAATATCAATATCTTTAAAGTTCAAATACGTTTGACTTAAAGATTCAGCTATTTCTTCCAAATTTAAAAATTCGTGAATCCTTTGATATATGGGAAAAGACTTCTTATAATTATTACTTATAAAAAAAGCTAACTCACCAACTCTTAATCCAGAGATTATATAAAAAAATTTTACTTTTAATACGAAAAAATTATCAAAAATTTTGTACAAAAAAAATAAATATTATTAAAAAATAAACGAAAAAATACACAACAAATCTTTTAATAAAGAACGACGAATAAAATTACCAAGAAAATTAAGCTCCTTATCACCAAATAAATAAATTTTTAATAAACCATAGCATTCATTTACAACAAATTTATTTTTCAAAATTGATATTCTAATAATTTTCAATTTGGTATTAAAAATTAAACCAAAAACTACAAATATAATTAAATTATTTAATGCAAACATAAAATAAAATTTTTATCATTTTAAAATTTATATAAAAATAGTAAAATATATTCTTGGATCATATTAAAATCCCGAAAAATTACAAAGCCTTAACCAAATTATATAATCTATGAATTAAATAACAAAACTATTTAAAGTACCAACAAGTAAAACTAAACCTGTCCAAGTAGCTGCACCTACTAAAACAAAAGTTTTATTTTCATTCCAACCATTAGGAGACGCAAAAACAACTGGAACAGCAACTACCATTAAAAATGAAAAAGCAATTAACGCCAATAAAGCAACCTGAAAAGATAAAAGAAGCATATTCATAAATTAAATAATTAAATTTTTACATTTAAACCCGAAAATATAATCTAAAACATATCATAAATATGAAAAATTTTATTGTATTGTTACTACTGCTCCAGCTTCTTCCAATAATTTTTTAGCTTCTTCAGCTTTTTCTTTCGAAATACCTTCACTTACAATTTTAGGTACAGATTCAATTAAATCTTTCGCCTCTTTCAATCCTAAAGATGTAAGACTACGAACAACCTTAATAACTGTAATACGTTTCGCAGTAGGTACTTCTTGAATTACAACATCAAATTCAGTTTTTTCCTCTACAACATTTTCTTCTGTTTTCGAACTTGTTGGCAAAGCCAGAACACCTGAAGAAACATTAGAAACACTTGCATCAACACCAAAAGTTTCTTCTAAAAAGTTACTACCGAAAAATACTTTGACAAATATAGAATATAAAAGAGTATTTTTCAACATTATTTAATAAAATATTTTGAAGAATTAATAAAATAAAATCACAAAATTTGTTTTATTAATTCAGAAGCTTCTAAAAGAGTAATAACTTTCAATCTATCAATAATTTCATCAGTTTTCAATGACATAGTAAAAAAATTATAAAAAAGGCTTAAAAATCCTAAAAACTTAATAATTAGACGGATAAGAAAGATTTTTAAAATAACTAAAATAAAAACAGCTTTAATACTTAAACAAAATAAATTATCTTTTTGAAAATTGAGGTGCTTTTCGAGCTTTTTTAAGACCATACTATTAAACTAGAGAAAATGAATAAAAACTCTGTAAACGAACTAAACATTCAAAACTATTAAAATTAGCTCTAAATTACTAAAAAGTAAATAAATAAATTTACTATTAATTAATTAATTAAAATAGTCGCTTAATTATAGTAAAAAAGTTATAAATAATTTACACAAATTATAAATGTTTATAGAAAAAAGTTTAAAAATGCTTTTTTAAAATAAAAAATAGAGAAATGTGTTTAATGATAAACAAATGTTTAGAATAATTATTATTCTAAATCCTTTTTCAAGTATTCATAATAAAAAGACTTATCTAATTAAACCAAAAATAAATTATTGTTTTGAAAAACAGTAAGATAAATTAAAACAATACAATACGACTCAAACTTCTTCTTTCTTTACATAATGAATTTCGGGTTAAAAAACCACTACTTTTTAGGATTTTTTGATTATCTAAATCTACTAATTCATATAAAGACCTTGAAATACCTAATTTTAGTATAAAAGATTATTACCTTATAAATAAAAATATAAAAAAAAATTAAATAGGCTTAATTAATAATTCTTATATTAATTAAAATTTAAAAGACTCACAATAGCATCAGCTTGTCCACTCAATCCCCCCCCAAAAACATATACAAATACATCGTAACTGTCATGAAGATTTAAGAATAATAACGGAGATTATTTAATATAGAATTCATATTCCACCAAAACTTATAAATAATAAAAATAAATTTAGAAGTAACTAAAAAAATATATAGATTAACAAATTACATTTAAAAAATTAAAATAAAAAACACACGAACTGCTTTTAACATTTATTACATAGAATTTTAAAACGTGATAAAAAAGTAAACAAAAAGATATTATTAAATTACAATAATTAAAATAATTTTAAAACAAAAAAATTAAATAAATCAAAATTAGGGTTATTTTGCATATAATCAACAAAATCTTTTCCATTAATATTTATTTTGCCAATGCCTGGAACCAATTTTACTTGTGCTATAGAAGATTTTCTAATTGACTTTAAATATAATTTATTGATCTAAAAAACTAAGAAAAAAATTTTACTTAAACCAATTTAAATATTAACTAGACATAATTTTTTAGGTTTAAAAATCAAAATCTTCCAACAGTTTTCACGTTTAAATTCATAATTTTTAATTTTATAAATTAACTAAAACAAAATCCTACAATTAAAACAAATAAATTAAAAATAATAACTTAATTTATTTATAAAGTTTTATAAATAAATTATCAAAGCGTAAACAAAACAAATTAATATGAAAGACCCATACTACGCGTTGTTTCTGAACCTAAATAAACACGAACACTTAAAAAGTCTGTTGGACAAGCTGACTCACAACGCTTACAACCTACACAGTCTTCCGTACGTGGAGAAGACGCTATTTGACCAGCTTTACAACCATCCCAAGGTACCATTTCCAAAAGTCGAGTAAAAATTATCTTTCCTCAAAGATCCGTACAAGTTAATTAAAAACATACAGCTCAAACAAAAAAAATAATTACTTGGTATAAACCTATTTGTATGTATCACATTAAACAAATATAGGTATAATTTCTACCAAATAACAAAAAAGTATAAGAAGTTAAAAAAACTGTTAACTTAAAAATAATAAATATAAAATTAACTTCCTTCCTAAAAATTATTAATTTACTACATAACTAGTAATTTTTCTAAAATCAAATATAAGAATTACTAAAAAAGTTCTTATCAAACTGAACAGACGTATCAAATATTCCAAAATATAAATAAAATAAACCTTTTTAAATAATTAAATAAACCTTTTTAAATTACTAGCTAATAATTCCAAAATTATACTAATTTTTAAGACCAACCATCTGTAGGACATGCACGAACACACTGAGTAAAAAATAGATAAAACATCTTTTCAAAAACTAAACATGCAAATAAATGATTGCATCTAGCTTAATATATATTATACTATATATTAGAATATATTACTATCATTTTACTTTTAACAAGAAAAAGTAATTACTAAAACCTAAAATAAAAATGGTCACACCAAAAAATTCAAAATATAAAATACAAAAATTTATATAACTAGCATATTAATACCTATATGCATTTGCAAAATATAGGAATAAGCAAGTTATTTACTAAAAGGCTTCTATAATTCATAAGCAACCAATACATGTGTTATAAATTTTAACTGAATGAGACATAAAATAATAATAAAAATTGTATTATCGCAGCAAAAGTATTTATCCTTCAACCTATGAAGCTATAAAGCTAGTTGACTTATTACTATTCAAAGATTTACCTAAAGAAATTGCAATTAATACATTTTTTGAAACTTTCTTTTTCCAAGTAGTTTTTCTAGAATCTCTACGTGATTTTGACATCTTTTTTTTAGGTACAGCCATAAAAAGTATATATAAATAAATTTTTTAATCTTAATCTCTAAAATAAATAACCAAAGAATTCTTAAAAACAAAGCGTTAAACTTAAAATTGAAATATTAAAGTTTATCAATAGTTTCAAATTCAAATTTAATTTCTTTCCAAACTTCACAAGCTGCAGCAAGTTCTGGACTCCATTTGCAAGCTTCACGAATAACATCACCACCTTCACGAGATAAATCACGACCTTCATTTCTAGCTTGAACGCAAGCTTCTGAAGCAACACGGTTTGCAGCAGCACCAGGAGCATTACCCCAAGGATGCCCTAGTGTACCACCACCAAATTGAAGACATGCATCATCACCAAAAATTTCAGTAAGAGCTGGCATGTGCCAAACGTGAATACCACCAGAAGCTACAGGCATAACACCACCCATACCACACCAGTCTTGAGTAAAATAAATACCTCTAGAACGATCTTTTTCAACATAAGCATCACGCATTAAGTCTACGAAACCTAAAGTAACTTCACGCTCACCTTCTAACTTACCTACAACTGTACCTGAATGTAAATGATCACCACCAGACATACGAAGAGTTTTAGCAAGAACACGGAAATGAATACCGTGATTTCTTTGACGATCAATTACAGCATGCATAGCACGGTGAATGTGAAGTAATAAACCATTATCCCGGCAATACATTGCTAAAGACGTATTAGCTGTAAAACCACCTGTAATATAGTCATGCATAATGATAGGAACACCGATTTGAGCAGCATAAGCAGCACGCTTATACATTTCTTCACAAGTTCCAGCAGTTGCATTTAAATAATGACCTTTAACCTCACCTGTTTCTGTTTGAGCTTTATAAATTGCTTCAGCACAGAAAAGGAAACGATCTCTCCAACGCATAAAAGATTGTGAATTTACATTTTCATCATCTTTTGTAAAGTCTAAACCACCACGTAAACACTCATAAACAGCACGACCATAATTTTTAGCAGATAAACCTAACTTCGGTTTAATTGTGCAACCAAGTAAAGGACGACCATATTTGTTCAATTTATCTCTTTCAACTTGGATACCATGTGGTGGACCCCAAAAAGTTTTAACATAAGCAGGCGGAATACGTAAATCTTCTAAACGAAGTGCACGAAGCGCTTTAAAACCGAAAACATTACCAACAATACTTGTTAAAAGGTTAGTAACTGAACCTTCTTCAAATAAATCAATTGGATAAGCTACATAAGCGATATATTGATTATCTTCACCTGGAACAGGCTCCAAATCATAGCAACGACCCTTATATTTATCTAACTGAGTTAAACCATCAGTCCATACAGTAGTCCAAGTACCTGTTGATGACTCAGCTGCAACAGCTGCACCACATTCTTCTGCAGGTACACCAGGCTGAGGAGTCATACGAAAAGCTGCTAAAACATCAGTTTCAGCTACTTGATAATCCGGAGTATAATACGTAAGACGATAATCTTTAACACCAGCTTTAAAACCAGCACCCGTTTTTGTTTCAGTTTGAGGAGACATTTTTCTCAAAAATCATTATTTTATGCAAAAAAAACAACACAACAATTTTACAAGAAGACGTTAACATTAACGTTATTAATACTAATTAATAATATTCCTAAAACGAACAAAATAATTATATATTTTTCATTTGTTGAACAACTTGAATAAAATAGAAAACTCTTTTGATTACAATAAAAATTTAAAACTAAAAATATTATATAATAAAAGTTGTATTTTATATATATAAGAGAAAAGATTTATGAAATCAAACAAATCTAGCACGAGCTTTCTTAAACTGCGAACTCATTTCAATTTTCTTTTTTCCATCAGAAACATTTTCTAAAGCAAGTTTACTAGATAAAAAAGTAGATTCAGCTTCCTCGAAATTAATTTCAATAAACTAAGTAAAATAACTTGTTAAAAAACCAGACGTAGACAAATTTATCTATCTATAGCTTAATTTTTAATTTAAAAAGTAAAAATACTAAAAATAAAAAAGTTGTTTTAACGAAATATAAACTGTTAATTTAGTTTATTGTTTGTATAATAATTTTTATTTATTAACTAAGACCGTAAAGCAATAAAAAAATGAAATTTACACAATATTTATTTTATATTACTTTTTATTAAAAATACTTAAGAAAAAACTATGTGTAAGTAATCCCTAAATACAAAAATAAAATTTATTATAAAACATGTTAAACTCAAACGGAACCTAATTCTGCTTCATTTACTAAAATAGTAACTTTATTATTATTAACTAAAGCAAAACCTCCCATAACTACAAGATAAATCCAGTCATTTGAAGAAGGCTTTTTCACTAATATCAACCCTGTATCTAAACCTGTAAGTAAAGGTATATGATTAGTAAGAACACCCATTTGACCTGTTAATGTTGGTAAAATAATTTCTTTAGCTGTATCTTTCCAAAAAACACGATCTGGCACAATGAAAGTAGAGAAAAAATCTCTCTTTAAAAACTGTACATGTTAAAAACATACAGCTCAACTACACAATAATTCAAAAACTTAAAACATTTAATATAGTACGTAGCAAAATTATTTAAAAATATTAACTAATTAAATCCAAGAAATAAGTTGTTAATATAACCCTTACGTTTTATTTACAAAAAATATTAAAAAAGATATTAAATACTACATATCAGAAAATAATAAAACAAAAATTAAACAATTAAAATAATCTTTATATTTCCAAAAAATTGATCTAATAAAATACAAAAAATTTTAACAAAAATACTACAATAGATACTAACCAAATAAAAGTAAGTATTTAATCTCTACTAAATATTAAATAATTTATTACTAAATAAATAACTTACGTGACATACTAATTGAAACTTCTAACGTCATACAAAAATAATAAACACTTCGTAAACAAACTTAAAAGCTTCAATATTATGCTAATGTTGAAGCTTTTGCTACAGCTTCTTCTAATGTTCCAACCAAGTAAAAAGCTTGTTCAGGAAGATCATCTAATTCACCACTTAAAATCATTTTAAATCCTTCAATAGTTTCAGCCAAACTAACATATTTTCCAGGAGAACCTGTAAAAACTTCAGCAACAAAAAAAGGCTGAGAAAGGAATCTTTCAACCTTTCTAGCACGAGATACAACTAAACGATCTTCTTCAGACAACTCATCCAATCCCAAAATAGCTATAATATCTTGCAATTCTTTATAACGCTGTAAAGTTTTCTTAACAGATTGTGCAGTGTTATAATGATCATCACCTACAATCCATGGTTGTAGCATTGTAGATGTTGAATCTAAAGGATCTACTGCTGGGTAAATACCTTTGGATGCCAAATTTCTAGATAGAACAGTAGTAGCATCTAAATGAGCAAACGTAGTAGCAGGAGCAGGATCTGTTAAATCATCTGCAGGAACATAAACAGCTTGAATTGATGTAATAGAACCATCTTTTGTTGATGTAATACGTTCTTGTAAACCACCCATTTCTGTAGCTAATGTAGGTTGATAACCTACAGCAGAAGGCATACGACCTAATAAAGCTGAAACTTCAGAACCTGCTTGAACAAATCTAAAAATATTATCAATAAATAATAATACATCTTGATTATTAACATCTCTAAAATATTCTGCCATTGTTAAAGCAGTAAGACCTACACGCATTCTTGCACCAGGAGGTTCATTCATTTGTCCATAAACTAAAGCAACTTTAGATTCTTTCAAATTTGAAGAATTAATAACACCAGATTCTTTCATTTCTTGGTATAAATCATTACCTTCTCGAGTTCTCTCACCTACACCACCAAAAACTGAAACACCTCCATGTGCTTTTGCAATATTATTAATAAGTTCCATAATTAGAACTGTTTTACCTAGGTAAGTAGAAAAAATCCCCTTAAAAAACAGTACAAGTTCTAAAAAAACATACGGCTTAAACCAAAAAGTACAAAGTTAGTCTTACCTAAATAAAATATAAATCCAAAATTCAATTACACAAAATTAAATCAAATACTTAATTAATAGTTATTAAGACTTGAAAGTATTAATGACAGAGAAAACTTTTTCAAACTACGATATACTCATTTTAAATTAATAAAAAATTTAAAACAATCCTAGCATTACAGATTACAAAAAAATAAAATAACTAAAAATCCATAAAATATAGCGAACCTCCAGCACCTCCAAACAAACCTATTTTACCACCTCTACGATAAGGAGCAAGTAAATCAACTACTTTAATACCTGTTTCAAAAATAGAAAGCTGAGTATCCAAATCAATAAAAGGTGGAGCTAAACGATGGATAGGTAAAGTCTTACTATAATCAACATCACCCATTTGATCAACAGGCTCACCTAAAACATTGAAAATTCTACCTAAAGTAGTTGAACCCACAGGTACACGTAAAGCTGCACCCGTATCTACAACTTTAATACCTCTTTGTAAACCATCGGTTGCACTCATTGAAATAGCTCTAACAACATTATCACCTAATAACTGTTGAACTTCGCAAACAACTTTCATTTTTTCACCTGTTTCAGTTTTTCCTTCTATAATTAATGAATTATAAATACTTGGCATTTTACCAGAAGGAAAAGAAATATCCATTACAGGACCAATAATCTGTAAAATAGTACCTGCATTTAAATTAACTGTTGATTTCATATTTAAAAATTTTAAAATAAAAATATCATTATCAAATCTTTTAATAATCATTAGAATAGTAGTATAATTTATAATGGACCCGAAATTCCTTGTTTACGAATCATTAGAAAATGAGCTAACATGAAAGTTGCTGTAAGTAAAGGAAGAACAAAAGTATGCAAACTATAAAAACGAGTTAAAGTCGATTGTCCTACACTTACACTACCTCTCAACAACTCAACAATAAAATTACCTACAAAAGGAATAGCATCTGGAACACCTGTTACAATTTTGACAGCCCAATAACCAACTTGATCCCAAGGTAAAGAATAACCAGTAACACCAAAAGAAACTGTAAGAGTAGCCAAAACAACTCCAGTTACCCATGTTAATTCACGAGGCTTCTTAAAACCACCTGTTAAATAAACTCTACATACATGTAAAATCATCATTAAAACCATCATACTTGCAGACCAACGATGTATAGAACGAATAAGCCAACCAAAATTAACATCATTCATTATATATTTAACTGAAAGAAAAGCTTCTGTAACAGTAGGTCTATAATAAAAAGTCATTGCAAATCCAGTAGCAACCTGAATAATAAAACAAGTAAAAGTAATTCCCCCCAAACAATAAAAAATATTTACATGAGGTGGAACATATTTGCTACTAACATCATCAGCAATAGATTGAATTTCTAAACGCTCTTCGGATAGGTAAGTAACAACACTTCCTAAAAAACATAACAAGACAAAATTTGTCATTATGCTTCTAAACAAAATAAAATTTATCCTTAAAAAATAAAAATTTTCAAGTTCTATACTAAATAAAAGTGTTTAAATAGTAAATCCTTTTTAAAAGTAAAAAACTTATAAAATAAATCGTTTCTTAATTGAAAAATTACAATAATGTATTAAAAAAAATAAAAAGAAAAACTCTTATTCTCAAAAAATAAAATTATTTTTTTAAAATTTTATTTTTTCAATAAACGCAAATTACTTTAAAATATATCAGTTTTCTTTCGTTGCCAATGTTACAAATATACTTAATTAAAATCAGTTAATGATAATTTCAACATAGGTTTAAAAATATACGTAATGACAAATTAAAAAGAATTTTATTAAAATAACTGTAAATTATAAAAACATTTAGGCTTCAACTTAAAAAAAGATGCTAAACAAAAAAATCAAAAGTAATATGATTTAGGACTTTAACCTAATAATAATTAAAAAAGCGACTCACACAACCAATCGTAAATTTTACTCATATTTAAAAAAATAAAATAAATTTATTAAAAAAATGTATCTATATCATTGAAAATTAAAAAAGAAAGTTGTTCATATAAATTATCTAAGATTTATTTTTCGAAATCAAACTAAAAAATCACAAGAAAATTCTTATATAGAAAAATAAACGAAAAAAAATATTTAAAAGTTTCTTTGATACATGTTAAAAAATTCTTAAACATTTTTAATACTTTACCTTTAAATCAAACATATATAATATATACATAAATATACATAAATTTAAACAAAATATAATATTTTTAACCTTCAATGTTCTATAGGTTAAAAATATTATAACAACAACGTATAATATAAAAAAATAATTTTAAATATATACTTATATGGAATTAATATCTTTTTTTTCAACTATATTTATTGGATGCACGTTAATAAGCATGACATTGTATTCAGTATATACAGGATTTGGACCTAATTCAAAAAACTTAAGAGATCCATTTGAAGAACATGAAGATTAAAATCGAAAAATAAATTCATGAAAGAAAGTAAATACAAAAAAATTAACTATTTATATGACAACAGTTTCAAAAAACAAAATATCAAACACTAAAGGAAAAGTTACTCCACTTGGTACAATACTAAAACCCTTAAATTCAGAATATGGAAAAGTAGCACCGGGTTGGGGGACAACAACAGTTATGGCAATTTTTATGGCATTATTTGCCGTGTTTTTGACAATAATTCTAGAAATCTATAATTCTTCAGTTATATTAAATCTTAATTAATAATTAAATAAAATCATCTGGTTTTATTTAATTATTAATATTTTATTCATTTTAATATAAAGTAATTAGGAAAAATTAAAAATCTAACCTAATAAAATAGAAGTAATATTCAGAAAAATAATAATAATAAATCAAAAACTAGACGAATCGGAATCTCCGTTCTCAAAACTGTACGTGCATAAAGTATGCATACAGCTTTCTGACAAAAACAAAAATTTTATAGAATAAAAATGTCAGGCAAATTAATTAATAAATTAAATGAATTATAATTTCCCCTGAATAAAAAAAAACAGAATTTTTTTAAATATCTTGCAACGTTACTTATAATCAGTAGAATAATCTAAAAATCAAAAGCGAATTAAAAATAAAATTAACAATTTTGTGTAAAAATTATACAATTAAAAGTTAAATTCTTTTAGTTTTAAAAAACCAATTATTAAGAATAAATTAATAAAATAGTACTCGAAATTTGTTAATCTTATCATATTAAATAAATAGCTAAAAAGAAAATTAGTAAAGAATTCTTATTTATTAACAATTAACCTTTATCGCTTTATAAGCACTATTTCGCACTTTTACAATACGTGGTGGTTCACGAAAGAAAATAGCAAAGAAAATAACACCTAAAGTACCTACTAATAGTTAAGTAAGAAATAAACTTTCTCCTACAAGAACCTTACAAGTAAAATAATTTACATAAAGCTCAACCTAAATAAAATAAAATAAATTTATTAAGGTAAAAAGCCTCAACATAGCTACTATATTTAAATTAACTTAATAATCCATAGTGAAAATATAACAAAATTATTTCAATAACAATTTCACGTTTCACATTATATTTAATAAAACTAGCAAACAAAGTTTAAGATTTTTTTGGACATACTTTATTTTGTATTAATTAATCATTTCTAATTATCAAAAATCCAAAACAAATGAAAAACCTTAAGTACTCAGTAACTAAAAAAAATTTTTAAGATGTTTAAAATAAAATTTCTTAATTATTACTCTTAATTTTTAAGATACAAATCCCATAACAAACATAATGTAACCTCGTACCACACAAAATGTATAAACTAAAGCCTCCATAAAATGAAAAAAGACACTAACTTTGCACGTTTAATAAAATATTAACTCCAAAGAATTAAACTAATTGTTTTCTTGTAGTTACGTCACCTAATTTTTGGAAAGCTCCAAACTCAATTTGTTCTTCAAGATCAGGATCAACACCAGCAAAAACGTCTCTAAAAATAGTTCGAGCACCATGCCAAATATGTCCAAAGAAAAATAATAAAGCAAAAGAAAGATGACCAAAAGTAAACCAACCACGAGGGCTACTTCTGAAAACACCGTCAGATTGTAACGTAGCACGATCAAATTCAAAAATTTCTCCCAATTGAGAACGACGCGCGTATTTTTTAACAGTCGAAGGATCACTGAAATAAGATAAAATTTATAAAATTTCTTAAAGAAAATTACAAGCATGTAAAATGCATAAATCTCAAAATACCAAACATTTAATACAATAAATAAAATGTAAATCATAATAAGCCCAAAATCAAAAGACTAATTTTCTATTAATTTATTAAAAAATTTATTTGAAAATAAACTAAACAAACTGAAAACATTAACAATTTATAAAAACTTAATATAAGGTAGACTAAATAAAAATATTTCTAAATTTTGCTAGTACTAAAAAAATTAATCTTTTTAGTACTACATTTAAAACAATGAGTAAAATTAATTTTTATTTAATAATTTTTTATAGATCGCACAATTTAAACCATCAAGCTCACCACCAAAGAAATTTACTGTTACACCAACTTGTTCAATACTATACTTTGATTCAGCACGACGGAAAGGAATATCAGCACGAACAATTCCATCTTGATCTATTAATAATACCGGAAAAGTTTCAAAAAAAGTTGGCATGCGACGTACAAATAATTCATTTCCTTCTTTATCTGTAAAGACAGCATGACCTAACCAACCGATAGCAATTCCATCTCCATTATTCATAGGACCTGAACGAAATAGCCCACCTTTAGCAGGATTGTTACCAATATAATCATAAAAAGCTAACTTTTCAGGAATTTTTGTCCAAGCTTCAGATAAAGAAGAACCAGAAACTAAACTAGTTTGAACACGATTTTGAATTTCTTCCTGAAAATAACCTTTATCCCACTGATAACGTGTTGGACCAAATAATTCAATAGGCGTAGCAGCAGAACCATACCACATAGTTCCTGAAACGACAAAAGCAGACCAAAAAACAGCAGCAATACTACTTGATAATACTGTCTCAATATTACCCATACGTAATACTTTATATAAACGTTGAGGAGGACGTACTGTCAAATGAAATAACCCCGCAATGATACCCAAAATACCAGCAGCAATATGATGAGAAGCAATACCACCAGCATTGTAAGGATCAAAACCATCAGCGCCCCATGAAGGTACTACTGGCTGAATATTTCCTGTTATACCATAAGGATCTGAAACCCAGATACCAGGACCAAACAAACCTGTAACATGAAATGCACCAAAACCAAAACAAAGTAAACCAGATAAAAATAAATGAATACCAAAAATTTTAGGTAAATCTAAAGCTGGATCACCGGTACGAGGATCACGAAATAATTGTAAATCCCAATAAACCCAATGCCAAATAGCAGCTAAAAATAATAAACCTGATAAAACAATGTGAGCAGCAGCAACACCTTCATAACTCCAGATACCTGGATTTGATGAAGCATCACCAGCGATACTCCAAGCCCCCCAAGATTTTGTAACTCCTAAACGAGTCATAAAAGGTAAAACAAACATACCCTGACGCCACATTGGATTTAACACAAGATCAGAAGGATCAAAAATAGCTAATTCATACAAAGCCATTGATCCAGCCCAACCAGATACTAATGCAGTATGCATTAAGTGAACTGAAATCAAACGTCCTGGATCATTTAAAACAACAGTATGTAAATAAAATAACAAGTACGATTGTATTTTCATAGAAACAAAAATAAAAACATTATAAGTCTCAAGACAAAATAAAGAAATTTACATAGAAAATAAAAATATACAATTTTTAAATCACAACACGATACCAAGGTAATCCCATAGTATTACTTAAAAAAATAAAAGTTCACTTTCTATGCAATAAAATATATTATTCAAAAGCGGGTAACGTGACTCGAACACGCGACATTGGACTTGGAAGGACCACGCTCTACCAATTGAGCTATACCCGCAAAAATTTTTCATTAAACTACCCCCAGGGGAATTCGAATCCCCGTTGTCTCCGTGAAAGGGAAATGTCCTAGGCCTCTAGACGATGGGGGCACAAAGTAACTCTAACAAATTATTTTTATTATTCACGCTCTGTAGGATTTGAACCTACTACATCAGGTTTTGGAGACCTACGTTCTACCAACTGAACTAAGAGCGCAAATGGCTCAGACAAGATTTGAACCTGTGACCAAGGGCTTATGAATCCCTTGCTCTACCACTGAGCTACTGAGCCAAAAAATTCGTATGGGTGAATGACGGGATTCGAACCCGCGAATGAAGGAGTCACAGTCCTTTGCCTTACCACTTGGCGACACCCACCAATAGTAAAATAATTGTAATAAAACAATAAAATTTCAATTCTTACAATGAAAAAGCATAGGGAATGAATTGAAAAGTTTAAACTAGGTCAAAAATGATAAAAACAAAAGAAATACTATCTAACTTATTGGAATTGAGATTAAATATTATAGTCAATAATTATAATAAATAAATATTTTTATTTACAAATATTTATTTAAATAAAAACGAATAATTAAAAAAATTTAATTCAAAATACAAAGAAAAAGCTTTCAAGAATTTATAGAAAAAGGACTGGGCGATCTGAAACTACATTATGAAAAATATAACTTAAGTATTAAAAGTAAAAACTAATTTACTTTAGCTAAAAATATAAAGTAACCAATTAAGGAATAAATCAATCTATAAAAAGTTCGCCGAATTGTTAATTTTAACAAAATAGAAATATTCCAAAATAAACTTATAATGTTAGACAGAAAAAAGAAGTAAATCATTGGTTCTTTAAAGGGAAAAATCTCAAAATGATTTTATTATAAAAAATAAGCCACATGCTTAATATGCACGTGTGGATTTGACAAGAGAAATATCAAAATCTACTTAACTAAAGAAGAACTAGAAAAAATAAAAACAATAAATTATTCCAATTTTAGTATAAAAATGTCTACGCATAGCATAAAATATAAAAAGCCTATTTACTCACCAGAAATATGCATATTAAAAAATAAAACCTATGCAATTTATTTATATATTCCAATACAAATAAAATACAAAAAACATAAAATAATTGATTGTAAATAAAACGTTATTAAATTTAATACTAATATTTTTAAAATATCCAAAATATAAGAATAAAAAAATTTATTTTCTAAAAAATCAGAATTTAAAAAGATATCTATAAAAATAAATATGTATTATTAGGTGAAATCCCTATACTAACAAAAAAAGGAAATTTCGTAATAAATGGAAATACTAGAATAGTTGTTGTGATTAATTTATTAGTTTAATAAACTTTTGTATTAATTTAAAATCAATTAAATTTAATCGAAAAATCTTAATTGAATTTTTAGAAAAATAATTAATTCGAATTAAACCAAATTGTACGAAGTCCTGGAATATATTTTGAAAGAAATGTAAAAGAAAACAGTTTATTAAGCACTATAATTCCAAATCAAGGAAGCTGGATAACAATAAAATATAATGTACGATTAAACAAAAAATTTTATTATTTAAACAATTTGAACTTAAAATTTAAACAAAAAAATAGTAAAATAAGTAAAGTTCTATTTTATTACTCAAAGATAAAAAATATTAATCTAAAAAAAGAAGGAACTATTTATGCAAGAATAGACAAAATGCGTAAAAAAATACCAATCGACTTACTATTGCGAACTCTAGGTTTTTCTAATAAAAAGATAATCTACTCTATAAAAACAACAGAATTTTTGGAAGAAACAAGACAAATAAAAAATTTAACAATTAAAAAATCTTTAATAAAACTGAACGAAATAATAATTGAAAAAGAATCAAATATTTTGTGAACACTATATTTTAACTCATTAAAATATTATAAGTAATTAATACTTAAAATAAATTGAACTATCTTAACTAAATTTGCAATGGAAATAAATAAAGAATCCTAAAAACAATGCTAGAAATTTTTTATATTCAAAATTTATGGACCATAAGCTTTCAAATTAAAAATAACTTTTAATTAAAAAACTATTCAATTAATCAAACTAATTTTATTATATTTTAATTTTAACAAAAATATATGTATTAATTGTATCAAAATAAGTATGATTTAGGAGAAATTGGTCGTATTAGAATAAATAAAAAAATATACAAGAAAAAATTATACAAAAAAGAAATACTATTAAAACCTGAAGATATATTAGGAGCCTTAAGTTATTTAATTAAAGTAAATTACGGGTATGAAAGACTTAAAAGTAAAAATTTTAATTATTAAAAATTTAATATAATTAAAAGAAAGTTATCTTATTTATTTTAAGAAAAATTAATTAGAATATTTAAAACATTGAAAATACAGATGATATTGACAATTTAAAAAATAAACGTATACGAACGGCTGGTGAACTAATGAAAAATAGAACCAAATTGATATTAAATGAACTTGTAAAAAATATAAAAGAAAAAATTGAACATACAGAAGAAAAAATTGAAAAAGGAATAAAAACTACAAATATAAATGATATTATAAATCATAATCTTTTAACTAATGCATTAAAAAAATTCTTTACAAGTAATCAACTTTCTCAAATAATGGAAGAAACAAACCCCCTTGCAGAAATAACTCACAAAAGAAAGATTAGTTCTTTTGGAGTAGGTGCAATTGATAGAAAAAAAGCAAACTTAAATGTAAGAGAAATTCATCCTAGTCATTACGGAAGAATATGTCCTATAGAAACTACAGAAGGAAAAAATGCTGGTCTAATATTGTCATTAGCAAAAGATGTTCAAATTACTAAATATGGATTTATAGAAACTCCATTCTATTTTTGATTTAAAATAAAAAATTTAAACTCTATTAAAAATAATATATAATAAGTTGTATATAATACACTAATTATTTTTATCACTTAAAAATAAAGATTAATATAATCTATTTTGTTAAAGTTATAAACAAAAAAATAAATATAAAAAAGGGTATTTTTTTTCTGTCAACAGAACAAGAAAAAAACTTAAAATTAGCGCCTGGAGATTTATTTCAGAATCTTAAAAATAAAAAATTAAGACTAGAAAATATAGTAAGCTGTATTAAAAAAAACCAATCTTTTGTAACAAGTACAAATAAAAGAATAAATTATATTAGTTCTTCAAGGAATCAAATGATATCAGTTGGAACAGGACTTATACCATTTTTAGAACACGATGATGCTAATCGCGCACTTATGGGTTCAAACATGCAACGACAAGCACTACCACTAGAAAAAAAAGAAATGCCGTTAATAGAAACAGGTATTGAAACACAAATTGCAAAAGATAGTCAATCTACAATAGTAGCAAAACAAACAGGGAAAGTAAAATATAGTTCTTCAAAGAAAATAATTATACAAAGATTTAGAAAATCATTGCAGAAAAGAATAAACGCATCTATTATTAATAAAATAAAAAATAAAATAAAGAATAATATAACAAAAAATTTATATAAAAAAACAATATATATTTTGGAAAGTCAAAGAAAATCAAATCAAAATAGTTATTTAGAACAAAAACCAATTGTGAAAAAAAATGAATGGGTAAAAAAAGGACAAATTATAGCAGATGGTACAGGTACTTTTCAAGGAAAATTATCTTTAGGAAGAAATATTTTAATAGGTTACATTGGTTGGGAAGGCTACAATTTTGAAGATGCAATTGTAATAAGTGAACGATTAATAAAAAATGATATCTTTACGTCAATACACATTAAAAAATATAAAACTTTTATAATTAATAATGAAAACGGAGAAATATGCAGTAGATCTTAATATTAATATATAAATTAAACCTTACTTGAAAACTAAAATTTTAAAGGAAAATAATTAGGTTAAAAAGTAAAAAATTTTACAAATTAAAATGAAATAATTTAATAAAAGTTGTCTTCTCCTAATAAATATGAATTCAAAGTACTAAAAATAAACAATAATTAAAAATTAATATTTATAACTACTTATAATGATCAAGAAATTAAACGATCATAAGAATTTTAGAAAATAAAATACATTTAACAGAGCTGTAAAGATAAAATATATCACGTACATTTCGAAAACAAGTAAAATAAAATACTTAGTTTTATGAAAAATTAACAAAATTCCTACCTAACACAAATTTAAAAACAATTAAAAATTTAAAAAGAAATGGTATAATAAAAAATGGATCTATTATAAATAATCAAGAAATATTAATAGGAAAAACAAAAAATGTTATTCAAAAAACTACAATAACAAAAATTTTAAACAATATATTTGGAAAAAATACTTTAAAAGACATTTCTATAAAAGCACCCAAAGGATTTACAGGAACTGTATCAAAAATTAGAATTTTAAAAAGAAAATCATTGTATTCTATATCAATATATGTTACTGAAAAAAGGAAAATACAAATAGGAGATAAAATAGCAGGGAGACACGGAAATAAAGGAATTATATCAAAAATATTAGCTGAAGAAGATATGCCGTATTTACAAGATGGAACAGCACTAAACATGATATTAAATCCTTTAGGCATACCATCTAGAATGAATGTAGGACAAATCTTTGAATGTTTGTTAACTTTAGCAGCTGTTCAACTTAATGAAAAATATAAAATCTTGCCTTTTGATGAAACACAAAGAAATGATCAAACATCAAAAAATATAGTATATAAAAAACTTTATGAAGCAAAAAATAAAACGGGAAAAACTTGGTTGTTTAAGCCAAATAGTCCTGGGAAAAGCAAAATATTAGATGGAAGAACAGGTATTCCCTTTCAACAACCAGTATTAGTTGGATATGCTTATATGTTAAAACTTATGCACCTAGTAAAAGATAAAATTAATTCTAGATTAACAGGACCATATTCACTTATTATAAAACAACCCTTAAGAGGAAAATCTCGTAATGGAGGACAAAGATTTGGCGAAATGGAAGTTTGGGCAATCGAAGGCTTTGGTGCTGCCTACATCCTTCAAGAACTTCTAACAATAAAATCAGACGATTTAACAAATCGTTCAAAAACTTTGTTCTCTATAATGAAAGGATTAGAAATACCAAAACCAAATATCCCAGAATCTTTTAAAACTCTTATAGTTGAAATTCAATGCCTATGTATTGAATTAAATATATATATAAAAGATTCAAAAAAATTTTTTGATTAAAGTTGCAAAAAGTTATATAATGAACCATAGATACCTTAAACTAGGTTGAAAATTTTTGAAAATTTTAAAATGAAAGAATATATAAAAATAAATATAGCTTCTCCTAAAAAAATACTTAGTTGGACTGAGAGACCCTTACCAAATGGAGAATTAATAGGAAAAATAACTAAACCCGAGAGAAAAAATTAAATTTATTGTAGAATTTTAATAACTAAAAACTCAACATTAGAACAAATCATTTAATTCAAATAAACAGATAAATAATAGGTGTTTTTATATAAAAAATATTTATTTTTAAAAGCTAAATAATAAACGAACTAGTATTAATAACTTAATTTACAATGTTAATTAGAAAATGAAAAATCAATTTTTTAAAATTTAATCAAAAGAAACATTAGACCATGAAACATTTAAACCAATAGCTGACGGTTTATTTTGTGAAAAAATTTTTGGACCTATTAAAGATTTTGAATGTTGTTGTAAAAAATATAAACGAATACAAAAAAAATTTAATAAGTACATAAAAATAAATATATGTCCAAAATGCAAAGTTCAGATAACTAATTCTAAAATTAGAAATTATAGAATGGGTTAATGTGATTAAAAAAATAATAAATAAAATATTTAAAAAATAAAGAAGCATATAATAAAAATACAATAGGTTTCTATGGAATTTTTAAATACCAAAATATAAACTTATCAAATCCCACAATTCATATCTGGTACTTAAAAAATACCCCAAATTATTTGGCAAATACGATTTTAATACTATAAAATTATAATTTATTTAAATCTTTAATATAAATGAAAATTAACATATTTATATTAGCCTAGATTAATAAAATTTTTGATATAAAACCTTTTAAATCACTTTAGAAATAGTAAAAATAATCAAATGGTAGAACTAATTTTTCTTATTCTAATATTATAGTAATAAAATATAACTAATGTTATTAAATCAAAATAATACTTAATAAATCAATAAAAGAAACAAATAAAATAGTTTATAATAAGTCATATGTTATAATTGAAGAAAGAAAAAAAGAAAAATATATAACAGGAGGAGATGCATTAAATAGCTTATTAAAAAAACTAAATTTAGAAAAAAATTATGAATCAAATTTAACCAAATTAAATTCGATTAAACAAAAACAAACTTTATGAATAATATTTTAATAAATTTTTTTAAAAAGTCTTTATTATTAAGTCAATTTTATATGTAAAAAAAATAAATAAAAATGTCCTGTGAAAAAAAACTAACATATTATAAATTAGTTATGAATTATGAATAGACTATAACAAAAAATTTATTTTATCTGTTATATAAAATAAATTGATTATAAATCAAATTAAAAATATATTAAAAAATAAAAAAATTGAATCTGAAAGTGAAATTAAAAAAAAAAAATTAAAAATCTATAATAAAAGACTAAAAATCATTAACAATTTTATACAAACTAAATCTAAACCTAATTGGATGCTAATAAAATATTTACCTGTGTTACCACCCAATCTTCGACCTGTAGTAAAATTACAAGATAAAACAATAATAACAACGGATTTAAACTTCTTATATGGCAATATAATAAATAGTAATAATAAAATTATAAAGTTAAGAAAAATGTCCGTTCCTGAAACTTTTTTAAATAATGAAAAATGTATATTACAAGACAAAGTTGATAAATTAATAAGTACAGAAAAAAATACAAATTTAAAAATTACAAATAAAAAAAAATTAAAATCACTAAGCAGTAATATCCAAGGAAAAAAAGGAAGATTTAGAGAAAACATTTTAGGAAAAACAGTTGATTATTCAGGTCGTTCAGTAATAGTTGTTGAACCACAATTAAAACTAAATGAATGTGGAATTCCTAAAGAAATAGATGAGAATTAAAAAGAAAATTTAAATTAAAAATGTAATAAACTATAAATTTATTATTAAGAATTAAATAAAATTACTTGAAAATAATTATTATTCAAAACAATAGAATTATTTCAACCTTTTATTATTCAAAAAATGTTCCAATTAAAATTAATAAACACAATAAGAGAAGGAAAAGAAAAAATTAATTTAAGCTTAGAAAGAAAAAACATTATTATAAATAAAATTCTAGAAAACATAGTGGAAAAAGTATGATTTTTAAAACTATTAATTTAATAATGTAGCTATACTCAATTAAACATATAAACTGTAAGTATACTTAATTAATATAAAATGCATATCAGTTTTTAGCATACACACTTTATATTACTTAATAGAGCCCCAACATTACATAGAGTCGGAGTCCAAGCATTTAAACCTATACTAAATAATGAAAAAGCAATTCAATTACATCCATTAGTTTGTTCAGCTTTCAATGCAGATTTTGATGGAGATCAAATGGGTATACACATACCTTTGACGTTAAAAGCACAAGCAGAAGCTCAAACTCTAATGATTTCGAGTAATAATTGTACTTCACCTGCCACTGGGCAATCCAACATATCTCCTAGTCAAGACATGATACTAGGATGCTACTTTTTAACAATAGAAAATGGATCCTTAAAATATCTTTTAAATAAAATCGTTTGCCTTCAAATTGTTTTAATATAGATATAAAGTAACTAATAAACTAAAACTAAAAAAATCTTTCTTTTTTGCTAAAAAAATAGTAAACTACTAATTATAAAAATGTTATACAAATTGTCTAAATATTTTAGTAGATTATAAAAACAAAAAAATATTGATACATAACTATGTTTGGGTCTACATAGATAAAAAAGTAAACAAAGTAAAAATAAAAAGGAAAAAAAAAAATTTAAAGAAAATAACATTTTTATTGAGATTATTAACATAAACAATAGTAAATTTAGCAAAGATTAAATAGGTATTTTGTTATAAAAATTTATTTAGATAACACAACTTGTATAAGTAAAATGTGAGAAATAAATCATAAAAAAATATATATTCTTACCGTTTAATTTCTTTATTAAAAATTAATAAAATTAAGTTTTACTTTTTTATTGAAAAATATTTTAGCAAAAAAATATATTAAACACAATATAAAAAGAACTACTGTTGGAAGAGTATTATTTAATTATAGCATCGCCGAATTTTTATAGATAAAAATATAACAAGTTAAATAAAGTTGTGTTTATAAACCAATTTTTAAAAATATTAACAAAATAATGAAAAAACTTCAAATAAATTTTAATAAAACATTTAACAAAAATGAAATAAAAACTTTAATAAACTGGTTTTTAGCAAATTATGGAAGTTTAAGAACCCAAAAATTACTAGACAAACTAAAAGAAATTGGATTTAAATATGCCACAATAGCGGGAATTTCACTAGGACTTGAAGATTTAAAAATACCTCCAATTAAAAAAGTTCTTTTCGAAAATACTGAAAAATCTTTAAACAAAAGTAATACAAATTATTTAAATGGAAAAATTACAATTACTAAAAATATTAAAAAAATAACTGAAGTTTGGAATAACACAAATGAAACTCTAAAAAATGAAGTACTTATTAACTTTCGCCAAACAGATCTACTAAACCCACTATACATGATGACTTTATCTGGAGCCAGAGGAAACATTTCACAAATAAAACAACTTGTAGGTATGAGAGGATTAATGTCTGACTCACAGGGAGAAATAATAAATTTACCGATAAAAAGCAATTTTAAAGAAGGGCTAACTTTAACAGAATATTTCATATCATGTTATGGAGCTCGAAAAGGACTAGTTGATACAGCACTAAAAACAGCAAATTCAGGATATTTAACTAGAAGATTAGTATACGTTTCACAAAGCCAAATTATCAAAAAGCCAAACTGTTATACAAAATATACTAATTTAATATTAACTTTAAAAAAAAACAAACAAGATTATAAATCAAGTAAAGAAAAACTTATAGGCAGAGTGTTAGGAAAAAGTATTGTAGAGAAAAAAACAAATAAAATAATAGCAAGTTATGGTCAAGATATATGTAATGTGTGACTCGGGCTAATTAAATTTTAGAAATAAATATAAATAGCGTCTTATAAGAGAATATATTAAAATAATACTATTCCTTTCTTATAGATAAATGTTTTATAAAGATTAGTGAAAATCTAATAATAAATATATTGAATAAAATATTTTATTCAAATACAAATTAAATAAAAATACCATTTTCCTTCTATAATTTTAGAAAGCAGGAGTAGAATCTGAAGAACTTAAACATTCTCAGAAAGTTATTAAAATCCACAAATGCTCACTAGAGCTAAAAGTAATCCATAAATAAAATTTCTTTATATAATAAAATATGTTACATAAAAAAAAGAAATAAAATGGAGGATAAATAAAATGATTATAAAACAAACGAAGTAATCTTAATAAATTAAAAATTTTAAGAAAGGATAATGCAAAAAGTAAAAGGCCAGAGTTAAAAGTTACTCTAAGAAAATCCAGAAAAGGAGGTATAATTACCGGTATATACAAACTTGCATTACAAATGTTTAAATTTAGCAAACTAAAACATTTGAGTAGCTGAGTGAGGTTTACGCCTCAAGCTCAGTTTCGAAAGAGAAGTATCTATAAAAAGTACTCACTCTCTAACTATCTAGTAAAAAAAATAATTTTTTCAAAAAAAATATATATAAAGTCACCCTTAACTTGTAAACTAAACACAGGAATATGCCAACTATGTTACGGATGGAATTTAGGAAATGGTCGAATGGCTGAACTTGGAGAAAGCGTAGGTGTTTTAGCTGCACAGTCTATAGGTGAACCAGGAACGCAACTAACAATGCGAACGTTTCATACAGGAGGAGTTTTTTCTGGTGAAGTAGCTAAAAATATATTAGCCCCACATGAAGGAATTATTAAATATAACATATTTGGAGGAAAAAATATAATTACAAAATACAAAGAAAACGGTTTCTTAACATTAAAAGAAAAAAAAATAATTTTAGTTTATGATAAAATAAAAAAATTTTCAATTAAAATTCCCAAAAATACCATTATATTTACAAAACCTAATGAAAAAGTTTTTCCAAAACAAATAATAGCTCAAATTACAAAAACAAAAGAAAACAAAAAAAACAAAAGAAAAAAAAGTAAAGAAATAAAAGAAATAAAATCAACACTTTCTGGTCAACTATTTTTTGATGAATCAAAATTTTTAATTAAAAATTTTAAATATAGCACAATTTGGATTTTAAGTGGAAATATCACATCTTATATCTCTTTATATAAACAAGTAAATAATTCACAATTTTTAAAAGTAAAACTATATACTAAAGAAATAAAAAATAAAATACCACTAAAAATTAAAATTTCACTAAAAAAGTTAAACTCAATAAAGAAAAAAAGTGAAGAAAAAAAACTATTAAAAATAAATTATTTAATTGAAAAAAACATTTATGAGAAAAAACAAATAATAACAAAAAAAATAAAAACAGAAAAACTATTAATTATTAAAAATGATCTAATTTTAATAAAGCTAGGAAAATTTATTTTAAAAGAAGCCAAAATTAATAACTTTAAGAATGATTATTCTTGTCAACTAATTCAAAAAAATATAAATTATATGAAAGTTAGAAAGACTAAACCTCATTTTTTATCAAAAGATTCAAAAATTAACAAAAAAAATTATTCGGCAATAAAAAAAAATAATAACCTATTCTACACATACTATAAAAAACAAAAAACTGAAGATATAGTACAAGGTCTCCCAAAAATTGAAGAGCTATTAGAAGCTAAGAAAAGCTTCAATTTAGAAAAATTAAAAAATAACCCACATGATAAATTAAATAAAAACTTTAAAATACTTGAAAAAAAATATAAAAATTCAATAGCAGTAAGAAAGACTATTGAAAAAATGCAAAATTATTTAATCAAAAAAATTCAATCTGTATATAAATCACAAGGAGTAAGCATATCAGACAAACATATGGAAATAATCGTTAGAGAAATGACTTCCAAAGTAATAATATATGAAGAAGGAGACTCTAATTTTATAATTGGAGAAATAGTCGAATTAAATAAAATTGAAAAAATAAATGAAAAACTTAAAAATAAAATAAAATATCAACCTATTTTAATGGGAATTAGCCAATTATCTTTAAATAACCAAAGCTTTATATCAGCAGCAAGTTTTCAAGAAACTACAAAAGTTTTAACCAAAGCAGCAGTTGAAGGAAAAGTAGATTGGCTTTATGGATTAAAAGAAAATATAATATTAGGAAATCTTATACCCACAGGAAGTGGATATAAGCAAATGATTTATTAATTAGAATTCATGTTGATCTGGGGGTATAGCTCAGTTGGTAGAGCGTCTGCCTTACAAGCAGAACGTCAGCGGTTCGAGTCCGTTTGCCCCCAATATATTAAATTCCTCAATAGCTCAACGGTAGAGCAATCGGCTGTTAACCGGTTTGTTGTAGGTTCGAATCCTACTTGGGGAGAAAGGGCTTGTAGCTCAGTGGACTAGAGCACGTGGCTACGAACTACGGAGTCAGGGGTTCGAATCCCTTCTTGCCCGATACAAAAATTCAATAAAAATATAAAAATACAGGCGGAGAGACTCGAACTCTCACATCAAAATAATACGGGAACCTAAATCCCGCGCGTCTACCAATTCCACCACGCCTGTTTGGATTATTTTAATAAAAGTTTTAATTATCTCATACTATAGATAATTAAAATTATATACGACGTTTCTTAGAAGGTCTACAACCGTTATGTGGGATTGCTGTCACATCTCTTATCAAACTAATTCCTAAACCAAGATTTTGAACAGATCTGATAGCTGTTTCACGACCGGAACCTGGACCACTAACATTAATCTCTATCTGTCTAACACCTTGATCCATTGCTTTTTTAACAGCAACTGTTGTTGCTGTCTGAGCCGCAAAAGGAGTACTTTTACGTGAACCTTTAAAACCACAAGACCCTGCTGAAGACCAAGAAATTAGATTTCCTTTAACATCAGTAATAGAAATTATTGTTGCTTATAAACTTTCATTTTATTAAATTTTATAGAAAATCTAAAATATTATAAAATTGTGATACTTTTATGAAAAATGAAAAAATTTTTATTTTAAAACACAATATTATTAAAACTAGCTTTTTATAAATAAAAAAATATTATTAAAAACAAAATAAAAAATAAAATTTTCAATTTATAAAAAAATATAATTAAAAAATTTTAAAACTAAAACTCAAAATATGTACAATACCCCTTGAAATCTTTCTTTTTATATTTTTTAGAATTACTTTTTTTTGTTTTACCATATTTTAATACAAAGTAAATTAACTACTTGTAATAATATCTAATAAAATAATAATATAAATAAATATAGATATTGTATTTTTACTCTTAAAGTACTTAATGTATTGTGAAATCTAACCTCTCCTTGATTAAAATAATTATAATTTACGCGAATAGTACTCGATAACCAAAAGTTCATTAATTATTAATGAAATAGACTTTCTATTCACTAAACTAAGCACTTTTGCCTCTAAAATTTCTTTCTGCAAAAAAAGATGTTGTGGAACTAAAATAGTTTCAAACATTTGAAGATTTTTACTAACCAAATTCTTTGATGCAGAAGAATTTTTAATTTTTATACTATTCTTAGGTTTACATAAAAAACTTGGAATATTTACTATTTTACCATCTAATAAAATATGACCATGATTAATTAACTGTTTAGCGGCCATAATAGTAGGAGCAAAGCCCAACCTAAAAATGATATTATCTAAACGCATTTCTAAAAAAGTTAATAATAATCGACCAGAAGAACCTTTCTTTCTACGAGCTTTTATAATATAATTTAACAATTGACGCTCAGTAATTCCATAATGAAAACGTAATTTCTGCTTTTCTTTAAGTCTAATATTAAACTGAGATAACTTTTTGTTAAAAGAAGAACCATGCTGACCAGGAGGGTTAAGCTTTTTAGAAATTTTAGTTGTCAATCCAGGTAACTTACCTATACGACGAACGATTCGCAAACGCGGACCTCTATATCGTGACATATTATATTCAAGAAAATAATTTAATCTTATTACACAATAGAATTGTTACAAAAATTAGAAATAATATACTACTTTAAAGAGGTGTTGCCCGAGCGGTTAATGGGGACGGATTGTAAATCCGTTAGCAAAGCTTTCGCTGGTTCGAATCCAGCACGCCTCATTAAATGTAAATACTTAGTTAATGCTTTCTGATTCTATAAACTTATAAAAAAGCCAAAGAGTTACAAAAGGAAATACTAAACCAACTAGAGAAACAAAAATTGATGGAAGGAAAGAAGCTGACATAAATTAAAATTTATAATATTTTCTCATATAATAACATAGTTTTTGTAAATAAAAAATTTAAAAGCACTTGAAAAACTTTCCAGGGAGCAACCCCCCAAGTATTTTTTTCATACTTTATATTTCACTTTTAAGTTCGGAATGGAATTAAGTGTTGCCATAAAGTCAAGAGCACTAATAATTTGAATAAAAAATTGATAGTAGGAAAAACTTTTGGTCTGTTAGTATATCTCAGCTAAAACCGTTACCGACCTTACACTTAATACCTATAAACGACTAGTCTTGTCGTGACCTTAAAAAGAGTACTCATCTTTAGGTGGGCTTCCTACTTATATGCTTTCAGCAGTTATCCGCACCACACTTGACTACCCAGCGTATTCTGTTGGCACAAAAACTGGTACATCAGTGGTGTGTCCTTCCCGGTCCTCTCGTACTAAGGAAAGCTCCTTTCAATACTCTAACGCTCACACCGGATATGGACCGAACTGTCTCTCGACGTTCTGAACCCAGCTCACGTACCGCTTTAATGGGCGAACAGCCCAACCCTTGGGACGTACTACCGCCCCAGGTTGCGATGAGCCGACATCGAGGTGCCAAACCTCCCCGTCGATATGAACTCTTGGGGGAGATCAGCCTGTTATCCCTAGAGTAACTTTTATCTGTTGAACGACGGCCTTTCCACTCAGCACCGTCGGGTCACTAAGACCGACTTTAGTCTCTGTTTGACTTATAGGTCTCACAGTCAAGCTTTCTTATGTCTTTACACTCTACAACTAATTTCCGTCTAGACTGAGAAAACCTTTGTACGCCTCCGTTACCTTTTAGGAGGCTACCGCCCCAGTAAAACTGCCCGCCTGAAGATGTCAAGTATCTTGATAAAAGAATACTATTAGATTTCTAACTTTTCCAGAGTGGTATCTCACATTATGGCTCACCTTCTTCCAAAAAAGAGGTTCATCGCCTCCCACCTATTCTGCGCAAGAAAAGCCCAAAACCAACTTCAAGTTACAGTAAAGCTTCATAGGGTCTTTCTGTCCAAGTGCAAGTAGACCGCATCTTCACAGTCAATTCTATTTCACCGAGTCTCTTTCCGAGACAGTGTCCAAATCGTTACGCCTTTCGTGCGGGTCGGAACTTACCCGACAAGGAATTTCGCTACCTTAGGATTGTTATAGTTACAACCGCCGTTCACCAGGGCTTCAGTCACTAGCTTTGCAAATAAATGCTAACCAATTTCTTTAACCTTCCGGCACTGGGCAGGCGTCAGCCCCCATACATAGTTTTTCAACTTAGCGGAGACCTGTGTTTTTGGTAAACAGTCGCTTGGACCTGATCACTGCGACCTCAATTATGAGGCACTCCTTCTCCCGAAGTTACGGAGTCATTTTGCCGAGTTCCTTAGAAAGAGTTATCTCGCGCCCCTTAGTATACTCTACTAACCCACCTGTGTCAGTTTACGGTACAGATATTTTTCATTACACACTACAAAAGTTTTTCTTGGAAACATGACATCAATCACTTTCAGTACCGTAGCACCTATCGTATTCTATTCTTGGCTAGAACTATCTTTTATAATAGTTCCAAAACCTTGAAAAATTAAACCAAAACAACCAGTGTTTGGATGATCTAGCCTTTTTCGTCACTCTTAATTAAATGAAAAATAGTACAGGAATATTAACCTGTTAACCATCAATTACGTATTTAAACCTCATTTTAGGATCTGACTTACCCTTAGTGGACGAACCTAGCTAAGGAACCCTTAGGTTTACGGGGCATTGGATTTCCACCAATGTTTTCGTTACTTAAGCCGACATTCTCACTTCTGTTTAGTCCACAACTGCTTTCGCTATTGCTTCTAACCAAAACAGAACGCTCTTCTACTGAAAAATCCCACATCTTCGGCAAATTACTTAGTCCCATTCATTTTCGGCGCAAAATCACTTGACCAGTAAGCTATTACGCACTTTTTAAAGGGTTGCTGCTTCTAAGCGAACCTCCTGGTTGTCTATGTAATAATACATCCTTTACCACTTAGTAATTATTTAGGGGCCTTAAATGGTGGTCTGGGCTGTTTCCCTCTTGACAATGAAGCTTATCCCCCATAGTCTCACTAGTTAATTGAAATATAACACAGTATTCAGAGTTTGCTACAACTTGGTACCACTTTCGCAGCCCTCATCGAAACAGTGCTTTACCCCTGTGTTCACCATAATTAACTGCTGCGCCTCAACGCATTTCGAAGAGATCCAGCTAGCTCCGGGTTCGATTAGAATTTCTCCGCTAATCACAACTCATCTCCCAATTTTTCAACATTGGTGAGTTCGGTCCTCCACTTTGTTTTACCAAAGCTTCATCCTGGTCATGATTAGATCACCCGGGTTCGGGTCTATAAATAGTGACAAAACGCTTTAATTCAAGCTCGACTTCACTATGGCTCCGGAATAATACCTTAACCAAGCCACTACCTATAAGTCGCCGGCACATTCTTCAACAGGCACACAGTCAATCTTTTAATAGACCTCCTACTGCTTGTAAGCTTATGCTTTCATGATCTATTTCACTCACTTCTCAGTGTTCTTTTTAGCTTTCCCTCACGGTACTAGTTCACTATCGGTCACTTAGGAGTATTTAGCCTTACGAGGTGGTCCTCGCTGATTCACACAGAATTTCACGTGCTCTATGCTACTCGGGAAAATTAAAAGTTAATTTTTTATTCTTTACAGGACTTTCAACCTTCTATGGTACTGTATTCAACAGTTTCAAGACCTTAAAATTTCACATATATAAAACCCCACTACACCCAAAAAGGTTTAGGCTGTTTTCAGTTAGCTCGCCGCTAATAAGAAAATCGCAATTGCTTTCTTTTCCTTCGGCTACTAAGATGTTTCAGTTCACCGAGTTGTCCACATAATTATTAAAAATTCAAAAGAGTTAATATAGGTTGCCCCATTCGGGAATCTTTGGATCATAACTTGTTTCTTGTTCCCCAAAGCATATCGTCAGTTACTACGCCCTTCTTCGACTCTAAGTGCCAAGCTATCCCACATAAGCCATATTTCATTTAACCTACTTCAAAAAACGTTGGAGATAAGCGGACTCGAACCGCTGACATCTGCCTTGCAAAGGCAGCGCTCTACCAACTGAGCTATACCCCCACTGGAAATGTTAAAAGAAGGGCCATGCTGGACTTGAACCAGCGACTTTACCCTTATCAAGGGTACGCTCTAACCAACTGAGCTAATAGCCCTAAATGAATTATAAAACTCAAAAATAATTAAAAAGTGATTAAATCACATTGGAGTTGTTCCAGCCGCACCTTCCAGTACGGCTACCTTGTTACGACTTCACCCCAGTCACTAACCCGGCCTTAGATATTTCTCTCCATAAAGGTTAAGATAACATCATTAGGCATGGCCAGCTCTCATGGTGTGACGGGCGGTGTGTACAAGGCCCGAGAACGTATTCACCGCCGTATAGCTGACCGGCGATTACTAGCGATTCCAGCTTCATGTAGGCGAGTTGCAGCCTACAATCCGAACTAAGATTAAGTTTAAGAGATTAGCTTACCCTCGCGAATTTGCAACTCATTGTCTTAACCATTGTAGCACGTGTGTAGCCCAGGATATAAAGGGCATGATGACTTGACGTCGTCCCCACCTTCCTCCAACTTATAATTGGCAGTATCTTTAGAGTTAATTAACTAAAAACGAGGGTTGCGCTCGTTGGCGGACTTAACCTAACATCTCACGACACGAGCTGACGACAGCCATGCACCACCTGTGTCTAGGCTCCAAAAGGCACATTCTTCTTTCAAAAAACTTCCTAGCATGTCAAATCCTGGTGAGGTGCTTCGCGTTGCATCGAATTAAACCACATGCTCCACCGCTTGTGCGGGCCCCCGTCAATTCCTTTGAGTTTCACTTTTGCAAGCGTACTCCCCAGGCGGGACACTTAACGCGTTAGCTACAGTAGTACAAAAAGCACCACTTAGTGTCCATTGTTTACCGCTAAGACTACGCGGGTATCTAATCCGTTTTGCTACCTTAGCTTTCGTTTCTCAGTGTCAGTATTAACCTAGCAAAGTGCTTTCGCCATTGGTGTTCTTTCCAATATCTACGCATTTCACCGCTACACTGGAAATTCCCTTTACCTCTATCATACTCAAGTCTAATAGTTTTTAATGCAATTTCAAAATTGAGTTCTAATATTTAACATTAAACACATTTGACCACCTACAAACTCTTTACGCCCAATAATTCCGGATAACGCTTGCATCCCCCGTATTACCGCGGCTGCTGGCACGGAGTTAGCCGATGCTTATTCCTCAAATACCGTCAGATCTTCTTCAATGAGAAAAGGAGATTACAACCCTAAGGCCTTCTTCCTCCACGCGGCATTGCTCCGTCAAGCTTTCACTCATTGCGGAAAATTCCTCACTGCTGCCTCCCGTAGGAGTCGGTCCCGTTCTCAATTCCCGTGTGGCTGATCATCTTCTCAAAACAGCTACTGATCAAAGCCTTGGTAAGCTATTACCCCACCAACAAGCTAATCAGATGCAAGCTCATGTCTAGGCGAAAAAATCTTTCACTTAAAAGCGATATGGGGTATTAGCAAACGTTTCCAATTGTTGTCCCCCACCTAAACGTAGATTCTTACACATTACTCACCCGTCCGTCACTGTGCAAATAAAATACTTACACCGTTTGACTTGCATGTGTTAAGCATGCCGCCAGCGTTCATCCTGAGCAAGGATCAAACTCTTCATATTATACCGTTATTATAAAAATTAAGCATTCCAAAAAGAAAAAATTGAATACTTCTATAGACCTTTATTTAAAGACCACAGTTGAACTGGCAATCGATCCCCGCCTGAGAGTCTAACTGACCAACTGACTTACTAGTCTCTTGCTTAAGTGTAAAATTTAATTATCCAATCAAACTTGTAACTTAAGCAAAATTCAAAGTGTTACATGCGCAATTTACCGTGACCAGGTAAAACTTTTGGTTTCAGTGATTGAATTGCAAATTTAATTCCCCAACCAAACTTGCAATTGAATCACGAAACTCATTGTCACATCGTTGAGTCTAACGAAAAATTTTAACCCCGCTCGTCAAACCACTAAGACCACAGTTGAACTGGCAATCGATCCCCGCCTGAGAGTCTAACTGACCAACTGACTTACTAGTCTCTTGCTTAAGTGTAAAATTTAATTATCCAATCAAACTTGTAACTTAAGCAAAATTCAAAGTGTTACATGCGCAATTTACCGTGACCAGGTAAAACTTTTGGTTTCAGTGATTGAATTGCAAATTTAATTCCCCAACCAAACTTGCAATTGAATCACGAAACTCATTGTCACATCGTTGAGTCTAACGAAAAATTTTAACCCCGCTCGTCAAACCACTAAGACCACAGTTGAACTGGCAATCGATCTTTAGAAAAGAGGCTAAATTTAATTTCCACCAAAGACCTGTCAAATTGTAAACCCAGTGAAATGACTAA